CGTGCACCTACGAGACTCACCTTTGGCTTTCGTCTTGGTAGGTGTATTGGCTTCGAAACTAGACATAAGAGCCTGCTGTGCACCTCCTCGCTTCCGGTTCAAAGAACTCCGGATTGCAAAAGTGGAAGAGGGCGTATACCAAAGTGGATTATGAATTGCTTTGCTACGCTGTTTCCCTTTCTTATTCGCGTATCGCCATTACGATGGCAGCAAGTCTTCGGGACTGGATCAGCTATTCTTGCAGCTTTTCTTGCTTTGGCGGGAGCAGCATGGTCCTTGGATTTGACTGACCTTCTTTCTTTCAACCTATTGGGTGCTATATATTGGTTGTTCATTTATCTATCTATCTATATAGAGAGACGGTGGGGGGTATCTGAAAAGACGAAAGAGAAGACATGGCTTTTCCAAAAGATGAAAAGAGCTTTCACGCTAGAAGGACAAGCTATCATGTTTTTTTTGCAGATAGGTTTCCTTCTCGCGAGTTTTGGACTTTTTGTTTGGTCCTACAAACTCATGTTTGGAGAAGTAGAAAAGGGGAATTTAGTAAACCCCCTGCAGGTTATCACACAAGTTTCATCTTTCTTGTTTCACTTTAGGTACCCTGCAAGGGCAAGACACCTTCTCCTTCTGTGCTTTTTCTTGAGCCTTTTAAGTAGTCTTCATTTGAAAGGCATAGATGGGGGAGTCGTTTCTTTCGTTCTGCTTCTCTTCCTTGTTGTCATATTTCTTTTTCCTCTGGATTATGCCCATTTCATCGTCTTTTTTGGGTACTTCCTCGATCAGGGGCTGGCGAAGTGGGGGTTCTACCTGGCTTTTCAACAAGTCGGGTACCACGCACTCTCATTCTTTTTGGAAAGAGGGCAGTCCAGTGCGACCCCTAAGAAACGTATTTTCTCCTTTCTCTTTCTGGTCCTTATTCAAACTTTCTATGGATTAGTCAACTTTGGAGATTTTGATTTTGCGGAGCCCTTGAAGCTAGCCGCCCTGTTGTCGGGGGCCTGCATTATAAGCTTAAGCTTAGCGAAGCCCACGATGTGGGCCTTTCTACTTACCTTCTTATTTTCTTTTCTTTTAAGCCTTTTTATAGGCGTAATGTCATCCCCTGGTGACAAAGCTACCATATGGGGAATCCCCCACGGGATAATCATCTTTGTTTTTCTCCATATATGGCTCTTTTTTGGCTTGTTCTTTTTCAAGGATAGCCTCCCCAGAAGAAAGCAACCCTTAGTCCCCTTGTTTTTCGGCGGTGTTTTTTTCTTGCTAGGCTATTTTCCCGAGCTTGCCTGGCTGGAAAAGTGGATCGAGGGGATAGACCTTCTTCTCTTGGTCTTGGGTCTTTTTTCTTTCATTGAGGGGGAAGAGTCGAGTCAAAGACACCCGAATGAAACGAAAGGAATTATGTCAGGGCCTTAAGCCCCCACCCAAGGGAGCGTCCCCCGTATTCCCGACATGCTAAGGGAATGGAAACTAAACAGTAAGCTATGCCCGGAGAGAGAGATCTCTCGTTAGGTCTTGGGAATGTTGCTAATAAGGTGAAGGCTAATATCTCGCCGAAAGGTGGGAGGGGTGCCGAGATCCTGGGCAGCGGGATCTTCCCATCATGATCGACTAAAGGGAAAGTCGCACAGAGATATTGGTTCGAATCCAATTCATGATTCCAGTTCAGAAGGACTGAATTCAATCGAAGTTTAGGATGGAGCTATCACTAATAGACAGATGGGATTGTTTGCAACAAAGTGTCTATATAGCAAGGGCTCTTGAAACTATATCCTATAGAATAGGGACTCGACCAAAGGCTCAGCCGAAAGAGAAACTTTCTCAGTCGAAGGAGAAACTGAATTCAAATCTCACTTTAAGACGGTTGTTAGCCGTCTCAGTAAGGGTAGTGAGCAAGTTTAGGTTTAGGAATAGGAATGATTCTTAGGAAGCGAAGCAACCTCTTCTCTTTGCGTGACTCCTTCTTAGGGCGTGAAAGCATTCCATCGGGCTTCCCGCTGAAGGATGTGTTCAAGTCGCTTCTTTTCCGCTTTCAAGCTGAATCAAGTGGGGAAGATGGGAAGTCCAGGTCAAGGTTGATTGATTAGTTCTGTGGTCAGGTGAAGGAGAAAGATTAGCAGCTTCTTCTATAAACGGAATTTTATACTTGCCATGCCAATAACCGGATTGGATCACGATCCAGTACTGTAGGAAGAAGGAAAATCTCTTATATGAATAGGATTCAGTGCTCAAGTCGTCCAGTCCCGAGTGGGGAAGATTGCTTCTATCCGTCAAGCATTGGAGTCGTGCCTGAATCCTTTGTTCGTTCTTCTATCATCTGCACTTGCCTTCCTCAAAGGAAGAAATAGTGAAAGTAAGTAGCTCACGGGGCAACGAAGCCAGTGCAGAAAATTCCTTTTCCGAATGAAAGGCAATAGGGGACGTACCCTAAGGAAGCAAGAAGGGAGGATTTTCTTTACTTTACCGCTAGAACCTTTCTTTCACGAGTGAACTCGGGCACGAGCCTACCTTGTAAGAACCAAAGAAGGGGTACCGGCCTACCTACCATTACCATTTAGGGAATGAACCGAGTTAGAGGCCTATGCTTCCTTTACCGATAGCCGACCCGAGATCTAAGGTTAGTTAGTTTTCTTTTCTCCGTCCGGTAATCTAATTTCTTTACCGATAAGAGCTAGCTCAAGTAAGCGTAACGGCATAAGAGAGCAGGAAGAGCTTACTATCATAGCTGCACATACAGAGTGCCAGTTCCGTTGGGTTCCCATAGCAGAGAAAAAGAGCTATTCCAAATCGAATGAATATTAAATCGAATAAATAAGGGGTCAGGAAGTCCAACCAGACTACGGCTACGGCTCCAAGTGAGGAGGGCGTCTTTTTTCTTCTGATTAGCAGTGTTGAGCTGGGATCGGTCTCAAGCTATCGGCTCAGTACCGGACATTAGCCATCCCCTTTCCGGCATTAGAGCTCAAAAAACGGAGATTCCAAGCACACTTGTGACGAAGAAAGGATCCGTTCCTCCAGCCAGTTTCGGGTTTGAATTTTCTTTTTTGAAGAGATCTTTTTTCTCTTTGGCTCGCTCTTGTTCTATCGTTGAATTTCCTCGTTTAAAGATCTCGCGCAATCTAGGTTTGAGCTTTGGATTTCATCTCGATGCCCGGTGGCAAAGGGAGCGAAGCGACAACCGCGACTATACCACAATTGTCGTTGATGACCTAGCGCTTACGTTATCGGATTCGTAGATCTTATGACGGATGTTGCCGTCATCTTATAAGATGAAGAAGCCCTGGAAGAGTTGGGTTCGAATCCACGGCTGGGTACGTGCCTCTTGAAAGAATTTCGGGAGACCTTGTTACAACTAACTGCTGTTATTGAAATATGATAGGGGCTCCCAATGCAAACAAAACTTTTATGTTCTTTCAAGGGTGCTTTGATCGGGTAGGGAAAGGTTAGTCAAGGTTTCGTTCCTTCCCGAAGGAGATCTTGGGCAAAAAGACAAAAGAGAGTGCTTCCCTCCCACACTTAAGGCATTGTGTTCAACCTTCTATGTTATGTCTGAATTGTGCGTTCTTGTCAAGCATCTCATTCCCTACTAAAAGAAAAGTATGGATATTCTGCGTGAGGGCACGTGCCTTCTTAACTCCAAGCAGGGAAAATCGGCTTACCTATCTTGTCTTTCGCGGATTCACCAGACTGCTGCGACAGTGGTGCTACGAGTCGGCCTCAGGAGACAAACCTCTCTTAGAATTGTGCTCGCTAGCCTACTCGCGCTCCTTGGCCGGGTGAGAAGCGAGAGTCGATTTCATCACAAAGAGAGATTAGCATATATAAAAATTATCATACCCTTCCTCCTTTCTTCCTTCGTGCCCGACCGGTAGGCGTCAGTGTCTAATCCCTCCGTCTTGTTTCGTAGGAATAGAGTCGTCCCCTATCTGAAACCCATAACTTTTCAGTTCTACCTTGCTTATCGACATCTCTCCTTTGACCTTCTACGACTAGGCTCTTTCCCTTTCCTAAACTAAAGCTCTTCTCAACTACGAGCCGGAGGGGGGTACCCGAACAGAGCTCCTCAGCGGCACCTTCGAAGAGAAGCTCTTCCTGATCTTGATCTTTCTACCGATCTTGATCCTTAAACTGATTCTTACAAAAACCTATCCACCTTCAATAACCCACCTACCACATAAGTACCAGATGGGAGGCAAGCCCCCTCACCCCAAAAGGAGAACACTCCCAATACGAACCAAAGCTAGAGAGGATTAAGTCGAGAATGGATAGAGGAGCATGATTGCTCATCTTAAGGGCTCTAGAGAGCTCTAAGACCACAATTAGAGGATTGCTAACGCTCTTACGGAGACTTTAAACAGGTCTGAAGCAGGAATCAAGATTGGCAATGAGGACGAATTAGATAACTGCTCAACAAAGAAGAAAGCAAGACCAAGCCAAACTCTCTGGTAAGTAACCCACTCTCGGATAACCCGCTTCTTCGCCTAAAAGAATACATCGGAGAAGAGCATGCTGATTGGGATGCCTTATCGAGTGAGAAAGGAGACCATGAGAGCGGGTGATAGGCCTCAGAAACTGCATCAGAGAATGCACCAATTAGAAAGGAACTCGATCTAGAGATCGGAGAGACTACTCACTCTTTAGGGATTTAGAGTCCGCAGAATCACAAGAAAGCATCGCAGAGAAAGACTAGCTACGAGAGCCCAACTCTGCTCAACAGAAGACAAGGGAACGCACCTTACTAGAAGAGCAAGAGAGAAAGCAAGCAGAAAGCATGAGATTGATGTGTTTACAAAAGCTCTTCGAAGAAGAACCCAATGGAGAAGGAAAGACTGCTCATTCGTCGAAGAGCAACAAGGTAGAGTCCTTATTCCATTCCGTGCCTAAAGAATGGAGAATTGCATGCTGATTGAAAGAATCACATGATTAGATCGGAAACCAGAATCAAAGAAATACAACCTCGAACTCCCGCACTGGAAATCTACCGATTCACACTCCAACGTCTATTTCACTCCACAATCTGTCGATTCATAGCTTCACCAATCTTACGCTTATTGAACTAGACCAATCTTAGCTTAGGCTTTGAACTAGACCGACCCATCCGCCGCTTCTCACTTCCATTCCTCTCCCTTACAATCGCTCACCTTCTTCTTTCTTTGCTTTCAGAGAGGGAAGGTTCTATTTGCTCGGTTGCATGTCATGACTTTATAAGCTTTTTTCCTTATATCCTTTACTTGCCGAGCTGACCCCCTTATATCGGAGCACGTACCTGCCTGTCTACTATTAGAAAGGAGTGAACTTCAACGAAGACTCTTTTCAAAAGAATCGCCCTTCGCCGGTCTTGCTTTGAAGAGAACACCTACTGTTCGTTAACAGTTCCTTCTCCCCTCGTTTGAATAGGGATTCTGATATGAGAACCTCATGATTCTCAATAGCCCGCCCATGAAAACCTAGTTTGAAGAGAACACATGCTATTCTCACCCTAGACCAGTCATTCAGTCAACTAAATCTTTTCGTTGAAGCCGATCTATTAGTGACCTATTATTGTAATTTTGAAAAGCCGAGTGTCTCACGTTAAGAAGGAAGTGAATCTTCTGTTCAAGGAGATGCTTTAGCCCTTGACTTGGCGAATGCATATACCTTGACCTTGGCGTATAACACTGCATCAGTTGATTCAGCGGCTTTCGTTGATGATGCATTAGCTGCTTCTTCTCTCTTTCATTTTGAAATGCATTCATTCCCGGATGCGCTATTCCTTGTTTGTATAGTAGACAGTTGGTTGTCCTTGAGACCGGAGACTGGACTCATTAACTCTTTTGAGCCGTACTTGTATGCCCTTTCTTCCTTTGCTCCCTGAACTTGACCAACTACTGATGCCTTTCCAGACTATGGATAGGTGGCCTGTAGCCCACTACATGAGGTTCGACGTAGTTGATTTCCCTCGCTTTAGCTTTAGCAAAGCTTAGGTTCCCCCCCGGGGTCCAATCGGTTTTAAGGGCCGACAGAGGGTTTTAGAACCATAAGATGAAGCGACTGGGCTAGAGTTGACCTCACCAACTACGTGCGCCCTATGCTTTTTTCCCACCAACTGTTGTAACTGGAACAGGCAAAGAAAGAACTACAGGTGGCACTGACACTAGACTTTTTTATGCGTCTGCTTATTTATGATTCAGGGGATGGGGATGCGACTGCCTGTCCTAGCTTAAGCTTCATCTTTGGATGAAGCAGATGGGGGATGCTAATGCAGATAGATGCCTATGACTATGATTCAGTTGTGCTCGCCCCTATACTGCCTGCCATACCTGGAGTTGGGGGGGCACAAACACAAATCCACTCGTGCTTGGGCTCAACGAAAAACCTTTTTCGAGTAAGGTGAAGGAATCACTCGACTCCGTCCTAAAGGAAGGAAGAGAGCCCGGGTTGCCAACCTTTGCTTTTGTTGTGCCGGAAGGGAAATCCGGATTCAAGGGCAAATTCCTCTTGGTTAGCTGACTAAGCTAAGGGCGGATGGGGCGGGCAAGGGCAAGGAGAGCGGCATTTCTATAGGTTCGATTCATCAATGTCGGTATCTCAGTCACAGATTGATGTTGTCCTAATACCCCCTTGGCGGGATTAAGCTTTTTACCTATAATACCCCCACCCAATTGAGCAAGAGTTGCCGTTTCGTCGAAAACTTTTCAAAACGTATGTGTGCAAACGAGTATGTGACCAGAACAATTTCATTGCCCGAAGGCATGGGCGGTAGGTGAGGTAAAAAGAAAGTATATGCGAGATGTAGCACCATCACAAGAGGTATGAGCCTGTCGTCGGTCGTTCACGATCACCTGCATTAATAGCATAATAGGTGCACAAGAGGCACTGTTTACTAATAGTATAATAGATGCATGAGACACAGACTGAGTCCTAGGGACCACCATTCTCCTTATTTAAGCTATGATCTATCATATCACTCTCCCTTGCTCAACCGACTTCCTCGTAATCTTTATGAACATAGTTTTTCTCTCCTTGATATCTGGGAATTCTCCAAAAAAGGCTTCTTTCTTGTGGTTAGTTGTGGTCCTGGCGCTTCTCTATAGCTCATAGTCTTCATAGCAAGGCATACCTGTTGACAGCCCATCTTAGTGACTTCGCCTCCTCCTCGTGAGTGGAATCATCTGATGACCCCAAAGGATCCACTAGTGTGCTATCTTCTTCAACCTTCGGCTTCAGCTTCTCATTTCCTTCAGCTTTATTACTTACAAAAGGAAGACATCTATGAATTGGCTTCGCCCATTTTTCTCGAATAAATGTATCGCCGGTTACTGGACTCGTCCCTGCCTTGCTTGTGACATTCCTCACTCATCCGGTGTCAAGTTTTGAGGAAAAGAAAGTATTGAAATTCAGCTGACGAGTAGGTCAATCAAGATGAGGGAGTAGGGGCCCTTTCTTTCTGTATTCGGCAATAATACCTCTACCGAGTCTAATAACAGAGGTTCCTCACGACCCGTTGACCCACCGGAATCATAATTCATTAGAATATATTAGTTTCGTTTTGAAATCAAGGAAAGGCGAAAAGACATAGCTAGCCGGTGAAGTTTGATTATTCACATTCGGATCTCATCCAATGGACGGCAGGGCGGGAAGTGCTCCATCAAGGCATACGGAGAAAGACCACTACATCCTATGATGTAATGAGACCACCCGAGCCAGAAGTTCAAAATCATTTTTCTTTGTTTAGTGTTCAATATTTCAGTCTTTCATATAGCATATCGGCAAGACCAGTGCTTGGATAGTCATACCAGAAAAACAAGAGCTACTAATAATTGAAGCGATCGTACCCAAAAATTTCTTTAGCAGAGGAGAAAAATAGTAAGAAGAAGTTCGAGCTAAGCTCAAGTTAGTGGTAATTGGATAATGGTCAGAAGTTCAAACTTAATAATATATTATTGCCAAAAAGCACTCCATGGGAAAGGAAGATCAGGCAAAGCCCTCCATTCGAAACTTTCTTCTTCCCTCACGCAACTCCAGTCTGGAGCTATTATATTGAATGAATGTAGACAGGGGAACTACAGGATCTCTTCTCCTGGATGATATAGCTTAACAACACTTCGAAGCAGCAACCGGAACAAAGGAAGGGAGTAGCCCCCCTTTTCCTACATCTACTGGTGTGTCATTACATACCGACTTCTATCGATACATAACTTAGCTTAGCTACTATCCAATTATGAATATGGAGATCAAAGTTCAACAAAACGTCTATTTACGGGAATCAAAACCCAGCAAGACGAGTTAGCAGTGCTCGCTCTGTACACCTTAGCGAGCCTGTGAATTCAAAGGAAGAAAGCCCCACACTAACAAGGTCGACAGCTCGCGAGAAAGCCCTGATATGACACGCATAGGTTATTCAATTTAAGAGACTACGCCCCTACTTGCCGATTCAACAGAAAGATTCAAGAAGAAAAAGGTGACGGATCATGATACGATCTAGCTATGAGCCTGAGCTTCGAAATCGTACAAATGTGAAGACGCGAATCAAATAAAAACAAATACATTGGGCTTTCGTCGACTTGAAATCTGCTACTGATCATTCGAGATTGCTTGCATTAATATAGTACTATAATAGATACATGAGGTATAACATTGAGGATCACTATTCTCCTTCTTTAAAAGCGGAAGCCTCTCATAGCGTTCTACTTGTGTCGGTGGAGGTTAATGCAACCGAACCTCGGGCGCTCTTTATATGACTGACCCAACCAACCCACCCTGAAATAGAAAAGAAAGGGGCGGCCACATCACATTTGAAATTCTCGATCGCCCAACAGAACGTTACCGATTGACCATCCAAACTAGATTTCTACGAGAAAGGGGCTTCCCTCAGCTTCGCAGTCACTAAGCTCTCGCTTTAAGCATTAGCGCGCTGATACGTATGGGGTATGTACAGACATTTCAAAAAATCTTTCTTTCTTTCGTGCCCCAGATGGGGCAGTTGTCCCAAGCCCGAGCCCCCGTATGGTATTGATCTCAGCCACATGCTATGGAATCAACTTCTCCCCTTTACTAATTGAATCCGTTTCCTTCTCATCGCGGTCTGTCTATGGCCCCCGTGCAGTGCTTGACCTATCAAATCACAGAAACTTGAAATTGATAAGTAGGTTCGAACCTTTCGACAAGATGCCGAGTTTGATCTTAAGAGGAGCAGCCTTAGTTGGCTAGTTTACCTTTGTGGCGTACGTTGATCCCTTCTAAGCTTGACCTATGTGCTCTAATTCTATCTTTGAAAAACCCTTTCACAGAGAACGACCCGAGATTCAAGCTTTTGAACTGACCTGCTGGTCTCTCTCGTTGGTAGCGGCATGCAAACCTCCCTTTTTATCATCCCACTCTTCGCTCCTCATTTGATTAAGGGTCACCCCTTTCCTAATATATCAGGAAAGCTTTCTAGAATGAAATGAAAATCGAAATTTGTCTTAGCAGTAGTGATATATGTGAATAGGGGGGTGGTATCCGATGTCTTTTCCCGTTAAGTTATCTATTCATCGGGCGATACAGGCAGTCTTTCTTCTCGAATCAGGATCGAGAGGGGTTCTTTTCGCCGAGAACTTCTATATCTAATTTTTGAGATTCCAATGACTTCTTTCTATGCTTGCTACCAGAGAATCACAACTGACGAGTGAAAGATGCTTTCTTCCTTTAAGAATGTGGTAGCGGTGGCATCCGGTGTAGATGAACGGAAGTACTTTCGGTCTAGGAGAATACCAGTTCAATTCGCAAGGAAGATCCATCCCAAGGTCAATGTGAAAAGGAATACTCGGCTTTACATGTTAAAGGGAATGAATTCGATTCGAAAGTAGAGTAATGGGCCCTATTCTCTATTTGCCAGGCGAAGGTAAGTCTCTTTCATCTGTTTATTCTTTTTTTACATTGAACAGGGATTTGACCGATTCGCACACGGGCAGCGCTCCCGAAGCGAGAAAGGGGATTGGCTCACCGGCAGCGGGCGCCGCGTCAACAAGGCCCTTGGGCGACATTCCAGGTCTCTCGAATGCCTATTCAGAGGGATACAGGACAGAGCAACTCGAAGTGAAGTAAAGTGTTCTAGTTACACCAGTTGGATTATTAAAGTCAAAAACACTGATTCCAGTAAGGAGTTCCAATTTCTATTCTCAGCGGGGCCGGCTATGTGATCAGATTTTCTTTGGCTATTGGGGCAGAGGACCGGATGTCGCCTTATCTCATGTACTTGCTCAATAGAGCGAACAGGGGCATCACGGCTACTTTTTGGTCTTGTCTCATTCCACGAGTCCTCAAAAGGGGAGAAGAGGCAACTGCCGCAGAATGTACCACGCCGCTTTCCTCACTTCTGTTTGTTAGTAGAGGTTCGATCTAATTGAAATATTCTATGACGGGATCCCCGGCTCATCGCAAGGCAGTTGCTTCAGCCTCTCGCCTATATACATATAAGTTGGCTTTGAAAAGCACTACATCCACATATTCTTATATGAATCTTAACGGCCTTCACTCTCCCGTTTGATCGAACTCTTAATTACTTTCCTTTCTCTGGTAAGACGGGGGTTTCTAGCGCCCTTTCTTCAAAAATTCTTCTTTATTAAAGCCCTGCTCCCATTCTTTAATACCATCCAGTTCTGAATTATCAGCTAAGACAGAAAGCCAAATCATCGCATAAGGGTAAAATACATGCATTGGATAGCAAGTCCTTCTTATTCCGCGTGGATCAATACTCGACTTCTCTACAAACAAATAACATAGATCAATAGAATACCCATTCACAGGCACGGTATGACTTCCTATTAGTCGGCTTACTTTTCATAATTTTTCATAATTGCTGAACTGAACATAACTGCTCCATCTTCTCCTTAATAGCTGGGATTCCCCAAAAGAAAGGAAAAGCTTGAGCTCTCTGTATCATCAATCGACTGCAAAAGCGTAGATTCTTAGTCGAGATTCGAACTGTTCAACCGCGGCTTGGATAACGAGAAGGGGAATCCGCTTTTCACATTTATATAGACCCTAACAACTATCCAAGCTCTACTTTATTTTATGCTAGTACTTGATCGATCGGTGAAGTCCTCTTATTGGAATAACCCATCAATGCCGCACTTCCTGCTCTAACCGCGCCCAACCGCTACCAGCCATCAGAACAATCCGGACGAGCCACACGGAATAATCCTTTCTCTTTCTTCAGATCACCTCCGGGAGAGGAAAAGCTGAGCAAGGAAGGTCAATATCGTAATTACATCTTCCTAAAATCAAAGGATTTGCGTAAAAAGATTTACACCACAATGGGAAGCAAGGCAGCCTTTAGCTACCCGGGTTACCGAACCTAGAGAACAAGGGAGAGCTACTAGCGAACCCGCAATTAGAGTATTACGTAGCACAATCACTTTCTCTGTCTTCAAGTACTCCCTTTCGTTATGTCCACGTAGGAGTGCGGATCCCTAGTTATGGATTTCAAACCGTTTCCCTCATAAGAGGAACAAGAAGTCCAGAAGTGAAGATGGAGTTGGTGGGGAAGGCTTTCCGGGGCGGCGAACGAGGAGATAGGAAGTTTGGCCAGGTTTCGATACATGTTTTTGGTCTAGTTGGCGCAGTTGGAAGTTGCTTGGGAGGATCTGTGCTGGTTGGTAGACTTGCTGGGGTGCTTGCTTTTGGTGACATAGATCCATAGGTATGTGCTTGCAGTCGGCTCATAGAGCACTGCGGAAATCAAACTCAAGTCAAGGAATGAAAATTCAATCTTTTGGTGAAGGCGGTCAAAGAAATGCTTTTTCTTAGCTTTCTTCTTCTTCTACGCCCTGGCATTCTAATAGAACTCAAAGAGGGCAGGTGACGGCAGTAAGCTTTAGTGCTCCATAGTTGAATAGGCGGGAGTGGAAACCTCTTCTATCTAGGCCGGGTTTGTTGGAATTTAGGCTGGATGTGTCTGTGCTTGATCAAGAGGAGCAGGTGGAAAGGGACACAAGTTAACTACCCATACCCAAGTAAAGATGCATAACCAGAAGAATGGAAGAGAACAGTCGATGGGATTGAGATCCACGATCTAGCTTCATATCAGTAGTGGGTTCATGTGAAGGATGCTCCAATGCCCGATAGCACAGATTTTGATTGATTATATGCAGGATGCTCAGTTTAGTATTACTTATGATAAAGTGGTTTAGTCACACTTCTCTTTCCCTTCATGTTGTCACCAGCGCTGCTGGGAAAGGTCCAATCCGATCGCTCCGAAGTTTTCACGGTAGGGTCCTCGCTGCTTAAATAATCAATCTTCTTTTCTCGCCACCCGGCTGCGTATCCCCGAAAACTTCCCTCCTAGGACTGTTGTTTCAAGAATATGACCTTAGCAACCCGAATCCTCATTTTTTGGTTTCGAGAAAGAGGTTTCTACAACGAGTTTGTTAGGGTTCGGGCTGACTACATCTTAACCCCTTGACTTGGGTTTGAGTGCATCTTTCCCTTGATCGATTGAATCGGGGAAGTTGGAGGCATTTACCTATTGATAGAGGTAGGCCATATCTTGCGAGAAAAGTCTTCTTTAGTTGCGGTTCCGAACCTCCTTGAATGGAATCAAACTAAAGCTAAATTGAGACCCCTATCCTATTCCCAGCGAGCGGCTTACTTCTCGTCATGTCTTTGAGCGAATCGAATGATTTTGTCCAAGATCTCCTCATTCTCAGTTAGATGTGGCCACAACAAGAGGTGGGTTTGGGTTGGGTGTTCCAGTCACAGCACCAGGAGGCGGGAAGTCCTGGTTATTGGTTGAGAGAGAGACCATGTATGTCTAAATCGGAGATCATTGACTTCAAGACCTAAAGTAAAGAAGGGGTTGTGGACAACCAATCCGTTTTGAATTACGTAGTTGGTACATAGTTGGGTCATCTCATCTGAACGAGCAGTGGGGGCAACCCCTTTTATGTGTCCTCGCCTCCAGCTCGGGCCAAATCCAGCAAGTACAGCTTTTTGAGTGACAAGAAACCGTAGCTGGTGGTGTGCCAACGTCAGTGTGTGATCTAAAGTCTTCGTGCCGTGCAGTCAATAAACTATAGTAGTAGATGAAAAAACTTGTGCACGAATGGATTATGGCGAATCTACGTGCATAGAAATTTAGATTGATTCTTTAAAGAAAAGAAGCGGAATCAACGACTAAGGTCCATTTACCCTGCCATGAATAGAAAAACCTCGCGCCAAAAAGTTGTGGTAATAAAACCAGCCCGATCATTATAGCTAACTAGAGATTGAATCGCAGAACAACACTTAAAAGAAAAGGGGATCCCTTAGATCGTAGTTTCAAGAACAAGAGCTCCGCGACGAAACATGAATAAGTGGGAGGATTTCCCTGGGAAAGGTGTGAGGCAAGAATGGGTGCGGTGGTTGGGTCAGTTCAACAAAAGGCTATAGCTTCTGCAGGAGCGTTAGTGGCGGGATCTGGTGAAAGGGCGGGCCTTTTCTTCATATTTAGAAGTGTAGGACGTTATATTGACACGGTTTAGCAACTTGTGGAGAAGAAATTGATGGATGGTACAAAAGAAAATTCCAGGGAATGAGTTAGGAAAGAAGAGAAAGCAATAAAATCAAATAAATAGAATATGTAAGTCAAGAAGGATCTCAACTCTGATCTACGTCAATAGGACATCTGATCTACATAGGACAGATGGACCCCTCTTCAAGCTCAACTCGCTATACTGACTATACATGACCAGTCGATCTGTATCTCACGATGATGGTATCCCCAAGGTGAACTTCGCTTTTCTTTGATCGAGGGGCTTGTACTGAGTCACCTTTCTCTCTGTCTCTCAAATGGGCATGCAAAGATTACTCTCTTATTCGCCAGATGGTTGTGGCTCCTATAATTTGTTGCAAAGATGGGCATGCACTTACTTTTCTTCATCGTGTAATTTAGTATATAAGGTAAGCTTTAGCTTCAGATATTGCAAGAAATCGCTATGATCCAATAATAACCAGGATTTAGTTGTCAGCGGTGGGCCCTTATCCTCTTCAATTAGAAAGAAAAAAAGTCTCGATTGACCACCCGATCCGAGCCTTGGACTAACGGGTTGCTCCTCCATTGAGACTGACTGCTCTTCCAAACGGATTGAAATTGGAACCAGCATGTAGGTAGGGTTGTTGGTCGAGTCAATATTGACTAGATCACTAGTTTCGAGAGCCTTTCCTATCACCAAGGATGGGGGTCACAGGATACCATATGCTATTGGAGAATACTCCAAAGTAGCCCCATGACGATCGATCCTTTCTGTCTTTGCCTGATTCTGATGGTTTTCCTTCCGATCGATCTACTAATTGGTTTATCCACAGGCACCAAACGACCATGACCTCACTGACGAACTACCCACCATTCTACTCAAAGGCATCGAGCGATCTTGACTTTCTTTTTGGTTTGGGCGGTGGATCATTCCCCGAATACTACATATATGACACCTGTAGTAGTGATTTTTTTTCTGTTTAAGAGCGAAGCCCTGAAGACTTTTTTTTGAAGAAGGGGCTTATACCTATGAACCAATAATTCTACGAGTGTTCAATCTCGTTTTTTCGTATCATTAATAACTACATATTCTGTTGTTGCCTTTTAACCTGGGAATCCGCCCCTACATGGGCTTACTTGCCCATAGCCGAGTTTCTGTGGTTTACGCCGCTTAGCCCGGAAGACAAAACTATCCCTTTTCAGGGTGGGGGTTTTAAGCTGCTCACTACACTCACCCTAGGGAGAATTTTCATTGTCGAGGGGGGTCGAGTGAATCACTTGCTCTCTCCTTCTGGAGGCATTGGACCAGGCAAAAGCGAGTGCATGCAGATGATTGACTTACATAAAGGTCGAGCGAGCTTTCTATAGAATAATTGGGCCGTTCGTTGGTTGGTTGCGATTCCTTTCTATCCCTTACCCGCTTGACGAAACCGCCTGCTATAGAGACGCGGACGCTAGGAATTATTTAGCTCATGGGGAGAAGCCGATTGATATTGATGGAGTCAAAGAGCCCCGAAGGGGCGAGGAAGGTGTTAGCTCTGTCTCAGCTATGGTTCAGAACCAATGGAATGAGTTCCGATTATGAGGGTCCGCCTGAAGATGGAGATGTCTTCCCATACCTAACTGAGAGAGATGTAGAGAAGCTTATAAGGTACTACCCAGAGGTACTCCCACTGACTTATATAGAACTGTGATAAAGCTATAGATCGACAGTGATAATGCCGCTAATGAGGCTAATGTGCCTGGGACCGTGATTGGAGTAACTATGCCTTGAATGGTTCCGTCTCGGGCGAGGAATGCTGTTCACTCTGCCCGAGGTCAATAGATAATCATTTGTGTATAATTAAGCAAGCGAAACTCAAGTACACCCCGGTTAGAGGTTTGAAGGGGAGAATGCTGGCAATAAAAGGAAAGGAATAGGATTGGTCCGAGAAATGTATAGTGAGTGTTGCACCTCGAGCGAGAATAGGCGTATCAAATTCCTCAAATTCGACACTCATATCCGTCCCACCCGAAACAAAGAAAATAATAGGATTCGGTTTGGCTACGGCACCTGGGAGTGAGATGATTCGAGATCCCTTGCGATCGATAAGTTTGAAACTTTAGTAAGGCTTCATTCGAGTATAAAACCAATTCTTGTGCCAGTGCCGCTTTCTCCTCTATCTGATGGTCAAATATCTGACGCTCCTATGGTTGGTGAGTTTCCGACCGCAGGTCAGAGCCTTCTTTGTTCCGAAGAAAAAGAAAGCAACCTTGTCCTACCCATACCGCAATGGTCTACCTTGAAAGATAGATGCGTAAGAAGAGATTGGAGATTGATACCCGTACCTCGGAGTACCTTCTCCCGTTCTGCCTTTTAACCCGTTACCCGAACTTCCCGTACAGCCGGAGGAGTTGGTGAGACAATGGAGATAGAATAGCTGTAGGTTAGGACACTCTATCCCTGAAAGAAAGAAGGACATGAGCATGAGTTGTGCGTTGTATGCTCGCCTCCTCAATGACTCTACAGACACAGCCCCCACTACGGTAAAAGAAAATTGGAAATCAAAAGAGCTTCCTCAGATCCTTCTCCCTCCTTCTTTAGTTACATCCACCGTCGGTTCCTTCCTACCCGCGCACTTCCTCGGCGCGTACCGGTGGGGTTGGTTTTTGGAAGAAGCGGGAGTCCCGCGGTGAACTCTACCGGACCGCGTCGGCGAGTCTTTTCTTTTTCGGGTTATTACTACTAAGAAGTATCAACACCGGCCGGGGAGCCCCGATCGCTGGGATCACCATTGGTTGAAAGGCGCCTTCTCTTGCCGCTCCAGATGCTTACTTCGCCACTACCGGGGACTCAAATGATGGTTATGATGCCGCTGCCCCTGGATTCTTTTTTCGATGTGGATGCAATAGGAATGGGAATCCCGGTTCAACCTTCTTCGTATTCGCCCCTCTCCTTACTTTAGGAATGAGAACTTCATCTATCGTGACCCGAACAAGACAGAACATCGTCAATGCATCTCTCCTTAGGAGGCGAGCTAAGAAAGCTTGTTCCATTTTTTAGTGAGATCCGCCGGTGGCTAGTAATCTGGAGGACACAAGGATAGGGCCCAAGACAAGAAAAATCAGGTTTAGAACGAGCGTCTAATTAAATAAATGTCAAGGTTTAAAATAGGTTTCAAAGGGGCAGGCAGACGGCCTTTTTATTGCCACCCTTTAAGGGGAAGTCAAGTATTCCTCCATCCGGATAAATTGTTTGATCAAACAAAGCAGTTAACGTACCCACTGCTTATCGCACTTCTTATTCCCACCCACCCGCTTCTCTTTGCCTCTGTTCTGGAAGTGGAAGGAAGTACTCCTTTTCCAACCCCCGCGATCGATTGAAAGCAAACGACTAACGAGTTCTCAAGCAGGAAGTTAAATAAAGAGGCTATGTGCGAACGACTCCTGATTAATTCTTGAGAGAGCACTCCCATAAGTAACCCATAAGCTAGCTTAAAGCGGTCTCTACGCCCTTTATAGTAAGTCAAGCTCGTTCCGCCTAAGCTCCTTCCTTCTTCTTTCTCCTATCCCTGTGGGAGAACTTGAAAGTCTTACTTTACCGGTGGTCGAACCATCAACATCAAGTTCAATCCTATCCCGTAGAGAGAAAGAGAAGGAATCTGTCTAGCATCTGGAGTGATCGTAGATAAGGGTTCAGGGTAGCAGAAGGGTTCTCAACTAGAAGGGTGATGGGCTAAAGAAGGTCTGATCTCCTGTTCTCAATGATGGATAGCATAAGGGCTCCGAAGGAGGGAGCTGATGTTACGCTGAAGGTAGTAGATCTTGCTTCAGGCTAGCAGATGGAAGTGCTATCTTCGGGCGTAGATCTTGCTTTCATCGATTCCCTTACTCGTGCGCTGGTCGAGCTTTTCAGTCTTCTTCTCCTGGATACCTCTAAAAAAAGCTGATGTCTGATGAGGGTTCTCTAGGCTTTGATCCAGTATGGAGCCAACGTCGAAGTATAAGTCATGGCAGCCTCCGACTGTTCCTGTTCCCTGTTGTTTGTAGCAGGGACGCGGTGGACCTATAGCCTATCTCTTTGGATTAGGTCCGTGTCCACCGCGCCAGGTAACCTAAGACGGAATTAGGCCAGCTATTTCGACCTGAACTTGGTTAGTGTCATCGGCGTGGGAGCGCATCTATCTGACTCACTCGTGTGTTCAGCATAATGACATCGCCCGCACAAGCATAGCCGGCAGTTTCTTACCCCATCCAGTCTGAATGAAAGGTCAGGCACAGAGCTTCTCCAAGCCAGACTAGTTGATAAATTAGTATCCGGCCTAGAGGTGACGACAAAGAATAGGTCACACGCCTACTGTGCTTTCTATGATCATCTACGCAAGAACTCGATCTGTCTTTAAAGAGATAATCCAGAAGGACTTCCATTTCATTAAGGACACGCAGTCGAAGGGACTGCTTGGAGGAGCAGGCCCGAGCGAGTAGGAGCAGGAAAGAGGAGATCGGAGTCAAAGGGAAGGATAGCACCAAAGCGAAAGACCTACTTCAAGGCAAGGAGAGCAGACCAAGTCGGAGAAATAGGTTTTAAGGAACCAAGTCAGCAAGTCGAAGCTCAAGGACGAATGAGTTCTTGAGTCAGCAAGCTTTCTCCTCTTTGGCCTCCTTTCCAGCACTAAGGTACCAACAAAAGCGAAGCGTAGCGACCAAAAGAGAAGGAGAAGGGAGCTTACTCCGCTTAGAGAGACTGGAGATCGTAGTCTCAATCCTAACCTCATAGAAGTTTCATGGTATGCCTTCCTGGCTCGTATGATTTTGTTGCCTTCCTCACAGGTATTCCCATATCGGGATCGGGGACCAAGACGAAGCGTAGTACCATACCCGAACCTAGCTCTCGCTAGTCTTACTTATTTTTCCGACTTGGTGGTGAAAAAGGGAATAAAGCATGATTGCGAACTACACTAAGGTGCAGATAAACTCGTTAGCGGGAAGAACAACGACTAGCAGTACGAGGAGGCGATTCAGCAAGAGAGGCACACCTCCGCTATTGACCCGATCAACTTGTTTTGACTCGACAAAACCCAATCTACTCGTATCTCTTGCTTCCCTTTGAAAATCGAGTTCATAAAATGAGTTTTTCTCTTTTAAAAGGTTCCGAGTTTTCGTATCTTCTCCCGAGAAGGAATGAACTAAGTTAAGTAAGTGGTCATCAGTTGTATCTTCCCAGAGAGATAGCTAGGCTCGCAGGCACAGCCCTCTGTTGTAAAGGTTGGAAAGCTTTCCCACCTTGCATGAGCAAAGAGCAAGCAGCTTACTTACCTAAGAAAAAAAGGCAGGATTTGATTCAGAAACTCGTGGATAGAGTGGTTGGTTTGGGGCGTCAGATGAGGGATTAGCTTCATTGAACTGAAAGGGCTGGTCGAAAGCTAAAGCAGTACAAGGAAATCAGAGAAAAAGGGCAAGTAGGGCGGCTTCAAAAAGGGCTAGGGTTGCTTTCTCTCTTGGTTGAATTCGCCACTAGGTGGAATCAGACCTTCGGCTCTCGATTGCTGCTTTCTTACCTATGTCGCTTGCGTTAAGCTTTCTTCGCTTTCAGTTCCGCACCAAATCGTAGCAAAGCGCAGATGCGGTAGCCATTTTTGAAACCGTTAGCTTAGTAGCTGCAAGACTTGTCAAGTTCCGCTCTTCCCACTTAATCCTGCAAGCCTATACTTCTTGCTTTGATGGCTGTCACTGCAATCGTTGGAATTGGTTGGTCGCTTGCTTGATTGGAAGGACTGCCGCTTTTCTCTCTTAGCTTAGCTTGACTGATCGTGTAGCAACGAGCTGCTTGAATCTGAAACCCTAACAAAGATGATCGGCCATTTCCCGATTGAACCAAGACAGCTGTTCCGCTTCCCCCCTACCTACCTCCGGAACACGAACTAGAACCCCTAGCCGACCAGGTAGCGAGGGCGATTACCAGCTCTGATTCTCCCCCCGGTATAGTAGGCTGAGTGCGTGCTAGCGCGTATGCGTGCTTTCTTGCTCGCGTGCTTGCTTGTTTGCTTGCTCGCTTGTGCTCCTGCTTGTGCTTGCTTGCTTTCCCGTTCGCTCTCTCTCGTGAGTGAGGAGTGAGACTCGGGATTATGAATTTTAGGTAGGGGCCATCCCGTCATCCTTCGTCTTCTGTCTAATCTTTTTGATTCCATAGCTTTATGGATGAAACTGACGCCTAGGCAAAACAATGGAATGTCTTTCCAAAGTCACACTTCGCTTTTGTCGTATATATCTTAGTAGTCAGTCATTCCTCCTTCTCGAAATCATAATCGGGATATGAGGGATCGGTATCATCACAATCAGCAGAATAGTTTCCATCGGCATCCGACGTCCGCTAAAGCTTCAAAGTGCGCAGGTATTAGCTATCGTTCTAGAGGCATATCTCTTTAAGTAAGAACCCCTTTATCTTAGAGCCTGGATTTGTCCCTCTTTGAAAGAGCTATAGCACGAGCGAGGAATGTGAAAAAATCTCCTGTATCTGAGTGAGCATGTTCTCTTTTACACTCAAAGCTAAGCTAGTGATTATACCTTCTCCGTCAAAGTACTACAGATGTTCCAATCGAATCTATCATTCATGGAATCACGTTATTTTTTTCATTTTGCTTTTCTATTCATCATAATATGAAACGAGGATGGAAAAGAGAACTTCCTAATATATCATTCTGTAATAGATGTATCTGCGCTTGTTCTTTCTTCCCCTGCCTTTGGCTGGGCAGTGCGCTATGTCGGTCTTTGGTCAGTACGGTAAGCCAGGAAGGCGAGTAGTCGTAGGTGCGCTTGAGTGAGTGTGCCTGGTAGGAAGAGAAGGTCTGCTGGCGGTTCCGGTGGTGAGGGAGTAGGTTCGGGTGCCCTTCTTTCATTATAGTAGTAAAGAGTAATCTTTTTTACACAGATAGTAAGCCGAAGGCTAATATCTGAGGGTAAGCCTTTAGTGCGTAGGTGCGGAAGTGTGCCAGTGCGCAAAGCCGTAGTCCTTCTTGTTGTTGGCGATTCCTATAGTAACAAAGTGATTCACACTTAAGAAGAGTATCGTACTGGTGCTTATTCCTATTCTGGTTTCGATTGGTTGTTTGCTTGTTTACTACCTCTTCCTAATGCTTGCTTTCCTGCTTTCTGGCTTGCTGTTGCTAATACGACGAGAGCGAGGAGATTAGTAACCAGAGGAGATTAGTAAGCGGAGGACAAAAAGCGCCTATAGCTTGCTTTCCTATTACTGAGGGCTTGACTGCTTGTGTGCTTTCCCGATTGAGGTTGACGGTTGCCTTCCTTTTCTTTTGCTGCTTGTGCCTGTTCCTTTTGTAATCGTTTGATTTCATACTTATATAGCGTAGCGACAATGTGATTCAAACCTTTTCTTATTCTTACTCGAAAGCAACCATCAGAAAGTTATTATATGTATGCTTCTATAGCTACAAAACGGATTATTCTCGTATAGCTACTGATGAAATTGCTGAAGCTCCTATATATGCATTTAGATTCAAATGGGTTCTTACTCGCTACAAAGGCTGATAAAGTTCTTTTATTTATCTTATCTCTATTAAAGGTGATTCAATTGCTTTCTTACTCGCTAAAAACGATTAGACTATGCAATAGTTTTGTTCATGTTCCTATAGTGACCAAGCGCGGAAAGGCTATGAATATAGAAGCCCATACACCTATGATCCTATTCCTATACCTGCTTCAGCTACGATTGCTTGTCTTCCAGTTTTTGGTGTTCCTAGTTAAAGTGAAGTTGCTCTTTCGGTTGCGGGAAGTAGGTTTAGCTGTTCAGTTCGGCTCCACCCGATTCAATTGAATATATCAATCAGCCCTATCGCTTCGAGAAAACAAAGAAAGCGGCCATGATCTGAGACCCGGCGATGTAAATAAGGATAAGAGCCCATTACCCTCAGTGATGGAAGGCGAACTGAAGACCCGCCACGGCTAATGTATCACGTGGCGAATAAAAAACAGTATAGATTCTATTTTGGATCAAAAAATGTATCAACTGGTCAAAAATAGAAAGTTGATATAAGATTCCCCTTATGAAAGCGGGCGAAAACGACGGCCTCACTCTATGCATGCGACACACATGATGATAGATCGGTCACTGGGAACTTCCACCATTCGGCCACATCCATGAAAAATTCCCCATTCAATTAATTAAGTATATAGAGAAAGATTTCAACAGTGGAATGGGGCCTAAAAGAAAGCAAGCTCCATCCCGTGCTAACGCTATCAGAAATTTAGTATAAAAAAAAAAAATCGAACTGCAATCCCGCCTGAAGGAATGGTGCTATTAATGTTATAGAGAAATGTTCTTAATCTTAATGTAGTGAATGGCTTATTTGTTTTGACCCTCTCTCGGCCCCTTACTAAGAGCTAGGAAAAAGATCTCGTCATGCTGATTAGATAAAAGGTTCTACAAGCTGCGCTTATAAGGCAGCTTTCGCCAGAAAAAGACCTATCCTTCGCTAAAAGGCTTGGGCTTGCCTCGCGTGGTAGAAAGATTCCCCTGTAAGAGGTTTGCCTCGACGTACCACAAAAAAATTCCTCCAGTGTGGTCAATTCAGCGAAGTCCACGGAAGGGGCCGGGGCTTAGTCAGCGTCGTCGTAGAGGTCTGTGCCGCAGGCGAAGGTAAGGGACCGTAGTGATGAGGGTTCTTCGAGTTCAGTGCTGGTCTTTAGTTCTCGCCTGTACGCTTAGGCTCTCCCCTTCCTCACATATGCATCTGTGGTCAGGTCAGGAGGGGCACTTAGCTTCAGGCGTGGTTGGGATTGTCTTGTTATCAATTACGCCCCGCGATCTAGCAGCTTGTGAGGACCGCTGCTCAAGATCTCTATACAGCAGCTGGCGGCTTACTAGCCTTGGCCTCATTTTCCCTTCTTAGTGAGAATCCTCTCCTCTGTCTTAACAAGACAGATTTGCTAATCCTCTTAGGAATCGTTCTAGACTAGCTGCCATAAAGAGCTCAAGAGATTCCCCACACGAAGAAAGGAGCGTCCCGCCAGACTCGAACTGGCATATAGGGGAATCGGTTCCAAATTTGCCGATCCTCCGTCTCTTCCGTCAAGAGGAGTCGCTTTTTTACGCAGTTCGGTTGGCAGGGGAAACCTCCCTACATCCGCGGGCCCGTAGGCCATGTCATATGCATGGAGGGAGGATCTCGACTGCGGGGTTTCCACCAACTTTTGTTTTTTTTTTTTAATCTATGTTTCGTTTATAGGGCTCAAGAAATATCCTGAGTCGCGGAAAAAGAGTGTTTTTAGTATCCCAGGAAAATGGATTTTAAAGTAGTGTAAGTTTTCCTTTGGTGTAAAAGGGACTGTTTAGCTTCAAAATTTTTATAAGGGCCTCCTTGGGAATTGGAGCATATTGACCATCAGAATGATATTTTTCGAATTGTTTTGTTTATAAAAAACAGATATTATTTCTGTTGTCCATTGTTCTTTCTCACTTTCATCGGGTATCATGTCGTTCAACCAAGGGAAGGGGGTTTCTTATCTGAATCTGAATCCCAATTCGGTTCGGATTTTGGAGTCAAGAAAATGTCTTTCTCAGAATCGGGAAATGGGGGGGATCAAAATGGATCGTGGCTACTCAAGAATTTCACCCTTTGAATTGAGGGTTCGTTCATATTGTAAGACTCATCTAATCTTAGAAATTGGTAGAATTTTTTTTCTCGAACTCGAATAAATCATGAATTTTTCTAGGACAGTATTAAAGATCTCATCTCATCGAAAGCTTACAGCAGCTTGCCAAACAAAACAAAGGCTAAGAGAAAAAAGAGAACAAGTATTACTGGCATAACATCTACAATTGGATTCAAAAAAGCGTAGGCCTCGGTCCAAATCATCTCTTGACAACTCCCAAGCAAGGAGAAGAGACTCAAAGTCATATTCCTTGCTGAATGCTGAAATTTTTTTGCTCTAAGAATTTAGTTCGTCATCATTGGAGGAGAAGCCTGCTCTCCACCGAAGTGATCATTGTAGGCCTTAACCGAAGTCATATTAAAGAATTCAAGCAAGACTTGAACTTCGGAAAATCTTTTTTCAAGCATTGGAAGCACAGAAGGAAGAATTCTCGGTTGATATCTCAGCTGAAAGTCTTGATCTAAGAGAAGGGCGTTTTCAAAATGAAGCTCATTCAAAGACTTGGTCGTCGTCGTTTAAAAGAAGAAGCCCGTTTTCTACCTAGATCCAGAATCCAGAAAGGGAGAAGCTGAAGAGGAGATCAAACCAAGAAAAGGCTTCTCCGGAAGAATTCGAGAAAGTATAAGGGGAGCAGAAAAGGAAGAGATATCAAATTTGATATCTTCTGATATATTGAGGATGCTGCAGCAGTTTGGTTTCACCTCTAGATGGTGTGAGTGGATTAGGGCTTGTGTATCCACGATTTCATACTCAATCTTATCTACTTGCCCCCCCCTAAGGTGACTTTCAGGGGACTAGAGAGACTAGACAAGGGGATCCTCTTTCTCCATACCGATGAATCTTGATGGCGGACTCCCTTGGTAGGCTTATTGATTAGGGAGCAGCTTCGGGACTTGACTCCAGTTTCCATCTCTCACAATCCATCCCTGCCATGTCATTTTGGGCTGCCATTATTCACTGGGCGGTGCTCTAAAGCTCTTTGGGAGCTGGTGTTGAAGTGTACTAGGCAAAGGTTAGCCTGGGTCCATTTGTTCTCATTTGCAGGTCAGATCTAACTACTGAGATCCTGTCTCCATAGCCTGAAAATTGACTTCCTTTCGCTGTTTTGGATTCCCCTTGGTTGTTGGAAGCTATTCAAAGAGATTTTCTTATGGAGTGGCCAAGCCAAGACCTTGGATCTTGCATGCACTTAATGCGGTGGGAAGCAGTTTTCCGGTCATTAGGTTTCATTCCGTTCCGTCAGGTGCGCGTGCTAGAAACTTTAAGAGAATATGTGAGTCTTGTGTGCGATAGGGATGTCCTGTGCCTGAGACGCACAAGGTATACTGGTTTCTGAAAGGCCTAGGCCCAAACTAACAGACTTTCGTCATCACCATCATGGCAAAACATCCGATACCCTATCTCAAGGAGATTCTTCCCCAATTTCCGAGTCACAAACTCCTTCTTCAGTCCTACTCTCCTCGTTCTCTTGAGATAGCATGCCAAGCGAAGAGGATCCTCAGGCAAGAATAATTGAGGTGGTGGTCGCAGGTCCAACAACACAAATTGATCCCAATGACAACCCATTATCAGCAAAATAGGTCTCAGAGGGGACAACTGCAAACAACAATCCCGGAGGCCAGAACTTCGGCCAGAACGTGCAAGACACTGTACGTCCTCAGCAGGGTGTATTGGGTGTGACCACGTTTATCACTGAGCAAGGGCTATTCTGTTATAGAGTAATGCCCTTCCTTCGGGCTCAAGAATGCGGGTGCCACATACTTACTAGATAGGGGGCTGGTGAACAAGATGTTTCACGACATGATCGGCACGACAATGGAAGGTATATATCGACGACATGTTAGTAAAAAGCCGCAAGCGAGAGCAGCATTTGGATTATTTGGGGGCGACCTTTGCTCGGCTCAGAGAGTCTAAGATGCGCTTGAACCCGGATAAATGTGCATGAGGGCTATCATCAGGGAAATTCCTGGGGTCTCTGGTAACCCAGAGAGGAATTGAGGCCAATCCTGAGCAGATCCGAGCTCTATCAGAGATGCCTTCACCCAGCAGTGTGAAGCAGGTTCAGAAACTAGCGGGGCGGATTGCGGCACTCAATAGGTTCATCTCTAGATCCTCCGAGCGATGCCGACCTTTATTCGAGCTGCTCCGTAAAAAGAATGATTTCGAGTGGACCGCCGAGTGTGAAGCCGCATTTTCAGGCACATCGGATCAGGGTCTTCACCGAATACCCCCTCCTGGAGGTATTGCAGCGGTCTGAAAAGTCGCGGAGAATAGCAAAATGGGCCGTGCAGTTAGGGGAATTTGACATCGCCTTCGAGCCAAGAACTGCCGGGAAAGGACAGGTAGTAGCGGATTTTCTCGCCCAGTTGACGACCCGACCTGGGATGCCGAGCCAGACGAGAAAGATACCATCCCATGTGATGGTGATCCCGACCCATGGAGTCCCGAGTAAGGCTGGAGACTCTTCGTCGATGGGTCGGCGAACGTAAATGGGTCCGGAGTAGGAGTCGTATTGGTGACTCCGACAAATGATCGATTGGAGAAGGCAGTGAAGTTAGGGTTTAGTGCCTCAAATAATGAGGCTGAGTATGAGGCAGTGCTCAACGGCCTTCGGATGGCACGGGAATTGAAACTAGACGAGATTTTTGTTTTCAGTGATTCACAGCTAGTGGTAAATCAGAATAATGGAGATTTCCAGGCGCGGGATGAACGGATGGCGCGGTACTTGGCCCTGACGGAACGGAACTATGAGGAGAACGGCGGGTCTCTACCGACTCTCCCCCGAGCAGAGAATAGGCATGCCGACTCACTCGCTTATATTGCTTCAATGCTGGGGGAATCCGAAGCCCGAACAATCCCGATCGAGTTCCAACCCGAGCCAAGCATAGCAAACCGACCTCATGCCGAGGCATTCCCAGTGACACAGGACCTCGGACCTAGCTGGATGGACCCCTATATTCGCTATCTGAGAGACGGGGAACTGCCAGACGGTAGGAGAGAAGCAGCAAAGATAAGGCAGAAGGCGGGCAAGTACATACTTATAGAAGGAGAACTGTATCGAATGTCCTTCGGAGGACCTCACCTCAAGTGCCTTCACCCAGACCAAGCCGAGTTGGTTATGGCAGAAATACACGAAGGGGAATGCGGGAATCACTCGGGAGGAGGGCGCATAAAGCTATATCTCCAGGGTACTTTTGGCCATATATGCAGGTAGATGCCAGAAGGTATGTCCGAAAATGTGATAAGTGCCAGTGACACTCGAAGATGATACACTCACCGGCGGAAGAACTCCATCCGATTTCGAGCCCGTGGCCATTTGCTATGTGGGGGATGGACATAGTGGGACCTCTTCCCAAAGCAAGAGGAGGTCGGGAATATTTACTGGCAGCCACAGACTATTTCACTAAGTGGATCGAGGCCGTTCCACTAGCCAAAATCAGAGAACAGGAGGTGGTCAAATTCATGTGGGAGCACCTCATATGCCGATTGGGGATCCCGTACGCGGTCATCACTGACAACGGTAAGCAATTCAAAGGAAGGAAGGTCTCGGCATTCTGCAAGGAGCATGGGATTTTGCAGCAGGCCTCAACTCCGAGGTACCCACAGGGGAACGGGCAAGCCGAGGCATCAAACGATCCTCGATAACTTTCAGAGCAGCAAAGCCCACAGAAAGTGATTTTCTAAATTCCATTTTCTAACTAAGAAAGCAGTCTACTCATGTACTCTAGCTTCGCTAATGAGATAAGGTAGTTGGCTTACTTGCTTGTTAGAGGACAGGTAGTTTACTACTTGCTGTTGTTAGAGAGAAGGGGATGCTTGTGTATGGATTGAACTAAGAGAAGAGCTTAGGGTGAAGAGGTGGGACTAGACAAAGAAGCCAGCCATTAGCCCTCTGTACTGTAAACTGGAGTATGGAAGTGGAACTCAGTCTAGTCTGCTCTGCTCTCATCCAGCAAGCTCTCTAACACTAGCTAGCGCTAACCTCTCTTTAGCCTATCTGTCCTCTTCGCTACCTCTCAACAGTAAACTAGTCGCTTAGCTTTCTAACAAAGCAAGTAGCTAGCGCATCTCTTCCCTCTTCGAACCAAGCGTTCCCTTCCTCTAACGAGCGAGTCAACTTCGTTCACCACTTACTACGTTCTTTCAGAACCTTAGATTCCCTGAAAGCAAAGGTGTGGAATAGCGCTAGCTAACAAGTAAACGAGTGAATCTTGCGTAAGTGAACGGAATGCTGTTGGCATGTTCGAGCTAAGCAAGTAAACTACTTCTCTTCGTTGCGTAGGCGAAGTGAGTTGGCTGTTTCGAGCAAGGGCTAAGCGAGCCAGAAATGAGCCAAGCTGGAGTTCTTGTTCGAGTGAGCCGGGTAGTAGTTCGTAGGCTAAGTGAACGAACGGGGAGCTACGGCTGATCGAAAAGCGAAGATAGGCGCATAGTTCAGTGATCTACGGCCGAAAGAGGGAACTCGGAGAGGTCCCGATCAGGTTGTTTTAACAAGCTAGGAGAAGTGAACGAGAACTACAGTTCAAGTGAGCGGGTAAGCAAGCAGGTACGCCCGAGTTATGTAATAGAACTACTAATCAGTCTTCTCATCTCTAAGCCAGCTAATTCCTAACAAGCTACGCACCTTCTTGTACTTCCAGCCAAGTAAGGCAACGCAGTTGCTGTTGTTAAGTTAAACAAACGGTAGTCAGATAATAGGCGGATGGCGGGCCTATTCTGGACCAATTAGAAACCATAATCCCGATGCGCTGACATTGTTATGAATGAGTTTATGTCTTAAGAGAGCTAGTAGTTACGAGTTCGTAGCTAAAGTCAAACTGGAGCTAGGAACGTAGCAGTGAACGGAGCGGGTAAACGAGTGAGCTTAGCCCGTAGCCGGGTAGGGAACTTTTGTTCCAGTAGTTGCTTAGGCCGGGTAGGGTAAACTTAGGCTTAGGAAAGGTAGTTTACTTGCTTACTTGTTAGAGTAAGGCAGCTCAGCTGTAGCTTACTTGCTTGCTAAAGGTAGCGCTAGCTAAGTAAGGTTTGCTCTTGCTAAGGTAAACTTGAGCTGAGCTACGGACTTAGGAAACAAGCCAGCAAGTCGCTTAGCGGAGCTCGTTCTATGGACAAGCTTGAGTTAGGCATCGAGTGAAGAGCAAACAAGAAGCGCAGACTGTTGCCCGGCGGACAACTTGAATAGGAACGAGATGAAGAGAGGTAGCTCGCAAGAGGGCGAAAAGCGAGCCAGAAGAAAGCCAAGCTGGAGTTGGCGGTTTGAGCCCTGAGTTCTTGTTCGTAGCTAAAGCAAAACGGGAGCTAAACCAGGGCCGCTATTCTGAAAGAATAGAGTAAAGGCTACGCAGTAGAAGCTAGTCTCTAACAAGAAGTCAAACTACCTTATTTACTAGCGAAGCTAGCTAGAATAACATTTTGCTTTAGACACATGGCCTCTTTCAGAGGCACCCTAATATGGGACGAGCGATACACGGGCCATGTAGCTAAGCGGGCTAGGCAACGGCATACGAGTTAGCGTCTACGGTTAGCTACTGGAAATCCTTTAACAAGCAAGTAGTAAACTACCTGTTAGTATGCCCTTAAGCCAATGTGCCAAGAGGAGGTTTCCCAAAACAAAAAGCGGAATCTTAACAAAATAGAACTCCCAAAAATGGAGGAATCCTCTTTTGGGACTAAAGGATTCGCTAGAAAAACAAAACCCATACTGGATTGAAAAATATAAGGAAAAGGAGTGAAATCCAGTATGGGTTTGGAAACCGCTGGCCGCTGCTATTCACCAACTACCGGGGAACCTCTCTTCCATTTTTGGCCGGGGGTAAAGTAAGGCAATTGTTACGATCACCAGAGAAATGCTACAAACTACTTTCACATGTCATAAAGTGAATAAACTGTTCCTGTATTAGGAGTTACGGCCCTAGGAGAGTAGGTAGTTTTCCTTCGTTGGAGCCACCTGCCGGAATGGAGGGTTCGGGATGGCCGTGAGGGCTAGCCACCTGAATCGACGGTTTAAATATCTTAGTAAGATATATCGGTTCAGCCAGCTAGCTGCATGCTGTATCGGGAAGCGCTGATTCATTCCCCTGATTGTGGAATTTCGACATCTTTGTGGTGAACGCGGATTTTCTTCCATGCAAGTGAGTTACGCATTTTGTGATCCGAAATTCGTTGGGCACTTCGGAGCCCTATCAGTCGGTTTGCCAATCAACTGACCCGCTTTTCCTATGTCAACAAGGGGGAGACCCTTATTCCCCTCCAGGCCTTCTTCTTCTCTCTCTCTCTACCTCTACTAAAAAAAAATTCGAATTAGTACGATATGGCGCTTCACATTTCGGGTGAATGCTCCTATGCTTACGCGTATCGCCTATCAAAGTCTTTTGTTCAAAAAAACCTTGTAGGAGAACTTGTATAGAGAAAAGGATTTCCTGCGACGTAGCAGTTCTTCCATACCAACTTGGTTACCCTTAGAAGGATCCTATAGGTTGGCCCAACCCAGTCCTCTCGTACTAGGGTTGGTTCCTCGAGGTTCTCCCTTTAACACTGTTTTAAAACAGAGAGGACACATTAAATATTCACCAAAACTGGGGCTTACTACGAGAAGTTCCATCTCTAGCCAAAAATTGCAAGCCAAGCCCAGGGAGCTCTTTCTCCTTCTTTCCTCTCCAGGCGAAAAAAGTAATGACCCTTCCTTAGTCTCATCCATTGCGGCGTATAGGACTGGGTTCGCTTGGCTTTTTCGTTCCGCGACCCCGCCTTTCTTATTGGTAGTGGAATGAGTTCGGTCAGGGAAGCGATTAATTTCTTGTTATCTGCCAAGGAAATGCTCAAGAAATTCTCTATACACGGTTGAGAGATGACCGTCTTGCTGCACATTCTGAATAAAGTACCGAAGGCAAGCTTCTAACAGAAGCTTTTGAAAATGAAAGCGTGTAGAACTAAGATTCTTTACTTTATCTTCGAGAAAGTCGTCAATTTCGGATCTTATGTTCCTTTCGTCAAAGGGTGACTGAGAGAGAATTTGGGCCAGGCGTGCATCCGGTTCGGTCAATAATAAGGTAAAAAGCGGATTTTGCAAATTGACTTTAAGTTCCATTATGGTTAGGTCGAAGACCTCGAGGTTTAATGCACTTTGGTAGTCGCGAATGTTGACTGCCTCATTCTAATTCTCTCTTACCAAGCTCTCGTACTCCCCAGGGTTGAGTTGAGGAGGCAGTCCGTGAGCTAATTGGGCTTCGAGATTTCGTATACGCGAAAAGAGCTCGCTTTCTACCTCGGCCTTTTGTGCCCTAAACAGTGAAAGGGTGTTATCTCTTTCATTGGAAGATTCCAGAAGCACATTGATGCCGAAGGAGTCTTCGGAACCGGTGGAGAGGCTATTCTGATTGAAGGCTAGACAAATAGCATGACTTATACCACAAAGGGTATCTAAGTCACACCAGTTGAATAGCTTTTTTATAAAAAAAATTAGATAGATATATGATACCAAAACCCTGAAAAGCGGTTTCAAAAGAATAAATAAAACAAAAATGAAAATTCTACGTGTGATAGAAAAAAGTGGATATCTCATTTTTTTTTTATTTTGAAGTGTGCGCTGTTCGCCTGCCTTCCTGACCACGGATAGGCTACGGGGCTTTGCACTTCGGCCCCTGAGAATACCACATCAAGGTGACAGGATTCGAACCTATGGCCCTCTGTACCCAAAACAGATGCGCTGACCAGACTGCGCTACACCTCGTCTCACCCCCCCCCCGGAGCATATAGATCCACCCGATCGATGAACACTTGAACCGAACTCGCCCATCCTTTTGGGCACAGGGACGCGAGAACCAATCCGAGTAATCTACCGCTTTTTTTAAAAAATCTGCATCCTGCACTATACGGCTTTTTGGCTTACTATTTCACTTGAATTTCCAAGCTCGCTCCCGGCTACCTAACCTACGGCGACCCTTCGCCCGCTTAGAAGTGGATTCGAACCACTGACACAAGGATTTTCAGTCCTTTGCTCTAACCAGCTGAGCTACCTGAACCACTTTCCTAAAGTCTGTTTTCTTCATCGAATAGCGCCCTACCTTACCACTTGACTAGTAAGCGAAAAGAAAGCCCTTAATATATGGGCTTTTTTCGCTTACTAGTCAAGCTTTCGAGCAGCTCTTTTAACTGCCGCCTAATCTCCCAACATGCTCAAGAACCGAGAGCCGTCCAGGGACTGGACGGCCGGAGGGAGCTTGCTTATAGAAAGAAAAGAAGATAGGCCGGTCAAACAAAAACTACGCGCAACGGGCTCTCCGCTCCTAGTCACTAAGTAGTGCTATTCTGTCCTCCGGGGGACTCCACCAAGAGGTTCTTTCTCTCACGTAATTTCGCCCGCCCGTTCAACTTCCGTGCCGGAGGAAATGGGATTCGAACCCATGATACAATCTTCTTGTATGTCGATTTAGCAAACCAATGCCTTAAGCCACTCAGCCATCCCTCCAAGTTGTTGATCGGAATTTGATGTGCGCCCGAAGGGCTATCTGATCCGATCAACTGCGAAAGCCGTAGCGCGCTAGCGCGCGTACTCTTCCTCTATCTATAAGCGAGACTCTATCCAGATCTCCCCAGCATCCAAGCCATCCAAATCTGCCACTCCTTGGGCGAGGCCTTCCTTTCTATGAACACCCCACCACTGAATGATGAACTTTGCCAGTCTTCGCCCCCGACCCGACCAGGAGAGAAGACAGGGTCAAGCCAAGCCCTTACCCGCCTGAATGGAATTCATATCTCCTTCGTCTGGTCGAGAAGGGAGAAAGCCCGGGGAACTGGACCGTTACTCTTCTATTACATTACATTACGGAGAAGTCCATTCTCGTCATGATCGATCCACGTCCTACCGTAGTGCTCGGAGAACCTTAGCTTACAAAGCTAGCTTACTAAGGCGAAGGAATTCTTCGTTGATTGCACGAGCTAGCCAGCAAGCAAGCAAACCCCTCCTTACTCAACTCTTAATCTATAAAAAAAAAAAAAAAAGCCCTCCCTCCTTTCCTTAATAATAAGGTAAGCTTTCAATCCCCTTTACTTGATATTCTATTAGTAAAGCGCTGGAGTGCCCTTTGTATATTATATAAAGGTAAGGCCTTAATTTTCCCTATCTTACTAATAGGGGGGTGCGGTGCTTTTTGTTTTTTGTTTGTGCGTGCAGTAAGGAGATGTTTGGGATAAAAGCCCCGTCTCCCTTCTAACTAGGAGAGAAAGCTCTGCGAGCTTCCCCTTTGCTTTATAGAAATGGATGGAAACGCCCGCCCTGATCAATGCGAAATTGATCGAGATGGGATCATGATTTGATTGAAGATGCGTAAGTAAGAGGAGATGGGAAGGTTGACGGGTCAGATATCGAGGGACTAGAAAAGAGATACAGGATGGAGGGTTCGAGCGCCATTTACTTAGCCATTGACGAGCCAATTGGTTGTTTACTGGTTCCGGTGCTTGGTTGTAAGAGTTCGGAGCGGGGGAAAGAACCAGCGTTTACTGAAGCACTGGCTACCTTAGAAACTCAAGGGAGTCTTAGAAAGCTTCGGAGCCAGGATGGCTACACTTGCAGTTAGATCACAGGGTGAAGCTGGAAGCAACGGATCGGAAAGAAAGACGTAGAATGATCAACCGATCACATGAATAGACGCTGGGATTTAACTGATTGAACCCACCTGCCGGAGACAAGCGATTGAGAGAAGGACGGTAGCTCACCAAGTCGATATTCAAACCCCTACCTAAGACTGCACTTCCCATGTTTCCATCTCCTACTTCGCTACTGGCAATCCATATTCTGCTCGTAGATGAATCCAAAAGACAGAGCAACAGGCTGCAACTGAAAGAAGGAGGTCGATTGGGTGTTGACAGACTGAGATGGAACGACGGGAGAAAGGATGGGAAGGACACTCACAGAGATCTACTTGCATTGATTGCTGGAAAGTGAATGATGGGATCGTATCCCACCTCCTACTGAAACCGATGGATGGGACCGCTAGCAACCGAAGTTCCCAGAAGAAGCAAACAAGCGGAGGCAGTGAGAGGCTACGATGCAAGGGGCTGGAACCAAAGAGAAGAATGCAAGGATGCGGTTGGATTGATTGAACTGAAAGAAGGGCTGGGTGTCGAAAGAGGATAGGAGCAAAGCACGAGAATGGATGCCTTCCAAATGCTCGGGTACTGAAGAACGGTTCGATCGAGGCGAAGTCGAGTTATAGTTATTATGCTTTTCCATGTCTTTCTTCGAACGGGCGGTATGAAAGCGAGAATGAACTCTTTCTCCAAGACCGCCTACGGCGATATTGGATTCTCTATTAGATACGGATTATGATTCGACCTTCCACCGGTGGTTCGGTGAGCATCTCCAGCGATAATCAGAAGCATCCATCTGCTTCTCCCTACCGACCGTCGGTTCCGATTCAGTAAAGTAATAGCAATAGCTAAGGCACCTGGCTCTCATGCTGCCTTGCCATCTCCAGCCATCTAAGCTCTCCCGAGGAAAGTTCATCCAGAAAACTTGCTAGGGACTCGAAGGTCATTCCCAGCAATTCAGTCGGTCGGTGTTAGCAATCTCAAGATCTTATTCACCCTCTAAGGTTCTGCAACTGGCGCAAAGGAGAGACTCAAAAGAAATGATTGAAGAGCTTAGATGGCTGGTTGTTAAGTTTGAATCCCAACACCACCTTTTGTTCTGTTTTATATGTCCCAAGACTATAACGTCTCTTATATACGTATTAACAAGCCGAACTTTTATCCTTTTATCTATCAATCACAACCTTGATAGGTTTCAATGTAGGTTACTAATAAATATCACCACCTTTATTGGGCTAATTTACCATGTAGGCTATCTACTCTCCCCAACCAACCCACCCCGCCTCAATGTTTCATTGATAGTTCAAATGAAGCGGGCATTGATAGGCGTAAGCCCACCCCAGTTTCCGTTTCAAGATTGATTTTAAACAACCGATCCGCGTTTAAGGAATGGAATGAAAACTAAAGTAATCCCTCCGTATTAGGTAATCGGGGAAGAATTCATTATCCTGCCTGGTATCTGCCGGCACATTTAAAGATTGAAGGTCCGTTTCAATCGTCGTATCCGCGCTGGGGCCGCCGTTTCAAACGCATGTAGGGGATAGATGCGCATCATTTCAGCACTCCCCCGTGTTCCGTTATCTGCCCCTCTCTCGCTATCTTCCCCGCTGTCAGTTATATAGGTAGGGGGTTCGTAGTAGTTCCCATTGCTTCGGAGTGTCCATGCAGGCCATGTCCAGGATCAAGGAGGATTGGCCAAGTCAGTGTATAATACGGTTGAGCACAGCTCTCTCCTCTCCGATTGGTTGACTTCGAGCTGGTTCAGTTCGTACAGCTCGGAACGCCGTCTACGTCTCTGATTAGGCGTATCGATCTCAGCAACCTTTCCCACATCTTTTGAGATTAATAATTTTTTTATAGATAGGGGGCCTGTGCTTCGCTATTCGCCCCGGCAGTTCGATCGAGATCTCTTAATCAGGTTTGAGGATCTCCGGTTCTAACTCAATAGTGGGGTTGGTATCCATATCTAGGAATAAGTACCGCAGGAATTATTTCTTTACTAGCCAGTGGCTTGGAACGCAGGGTAGCTTTCATGGCTTTCCCTTTCTTTTTCCTATATTCACGTTCTTTCTTCTTCTTTTCTACTCTATTGGGACAATCATATGAGATGTGACCAACCCCATCACACTCATAACATCTAACCTTCTTTCTTTTTTGTTCTTCACTTCTTCTCTCAGGTTTTTGGGTTTCTCTATTACCTCTAGTTTTGTTTTGTTCATAAGGCGGTTCCTAAACTTCTTTTTCCTGAAGTTTTCCCTAATGCCTTTAATAATGTAAGCTAATTCTTCATCATCATCATCCTGCTCTTCATCATGAAATTCATCTTCTCCTTCAACTAGGGTGTTTAAGGCAACTCCTTTATTTTTCTTTACTAGGGGAGGTAGGTTGATCTCGTAGGTTTGTATTGATCCTACTAATATAGTTAATCAAATTTGATCTACATCCTTACTCTCCTCTATGGCTGTTACCTTGGGTTGAAATCGAAAGGGTAGAGATCTTAAGACTTTTCTCACGAGTCTACTCTCAGGTACTCTCTCACCTAAGTTATATAAGCTATTTACTAACTCATTAAACTTGGTGTAGTACTCATCAAACGTTTCGTTTTCGTCCATCCGAAGATTTTCGAATTGGGTCTAGAGTAGTTTGACTCTAGACACCTTAACACTTGTGGTTCCTTCATGAGATAGTTCTAGGGACTCCCATGCTTCTATAGCATTTTCAAACTTTGAGACCTTTTGGAACTCAGTTGGATTCAAGGCTCCAAATATAGCATTTATTGCCTTTGAATTCCACGTGCTCTTGCTCTTATTTACTTCATAAGGGGTCCAGGCTTCTTGGGGCGAAAGAAACCATCTTTCTCTACCGTTGGTGGTGTCCATCCACATTCGACACTCATCCAAACTCTTTCATCTATGGATTTTAAGAAGGCTCTCATACGGGCTTTCCAATAACCATAGTTTGTCCCGGGTGAAATTGATGCTCCCTCTTGCATCTTTTCACTGATAGCTCTTGGGTTGTGTCTAATTGTTTGACTATTGCCTAACAACTCATTTTTCTAACGCTAACAATTTCTCACAAGAATAAATATATAACGCAGAAAATCAAATTGATATAAATCAAGGCAAATAAAATAAATCAAACAATGAAGAGATATAAAACAAACAATAAGATAAATCTATTCTAACCTAAACTAGCTCTGATACCAATTGTGAGTGCGGAATACGTAGTTCTTACCCTAGAGGGGGGGGTGAATAGGTAATCAAAATCTTTCGCTTATTTAGGTTGTGTGAATAATCATCTCAAAGTTCGGTTACCAACTTAGATTCATTTTCTAGTTGATATCTATATATCTCCTCTTTAATTATTACCTTTGTGATTTACCAACCTTAATTAAGAAATTCAATTCATCAATCACATAAACAGATAATAATCAAGAATAAAGCACATCCACAAAGGAATCACAACCACAACACCAAGATTTTTTACGTGGAAACCCGACAAGGGAAAAACCACGGGGACCTTAGTCGCCACACAGAAAAGACAAATCCACTATGAAGAAGAATAATACCGTACAACACTCACAGATTGTCTGACTCAGTACTTCACTCACGACTGACGCAATCACTCACAGTTGTAGGCGCTCCTTACCTCGAGCTTCTTCAGATTTGCTTTTCCCCTCCACACGCTCAATTCACGACTCTTCTCACACCAAGAGTTTGAGGCTTCACCAACCAAGGCAAGGCTCTTCAATCACGACCTTAGAAATCGGCTACTTATGTGGTGGTTAAGTTGACACAGCACCAGACACACTTTAATATGTTTTGAAAAGGTTTAGGTTTAACACATAAAAACTCTTTTCAAAACCCTAAGGTCTTGTATGTCTAATATGCACAAAGCTTAGACAGGAACAACCCTTAACTCTCTCTCACCAAGAAAACAAAACAAAACTATGGAGCTCTAAAAACAAAGAGAGACTTGTGTGCTTGTGTGTTTTCCAAGCTCAATATAAGCTTGTTTATATAGCACTCAATTAGGTTAATGTTTCTACTCCTTTTCAATGTGGGATTGCCTCACACAAAGAGAAATAAAAACTTCCTAAAGTGAGTTTACTTGGGCAAGACTCGTTCTCTTGTTTCAAAACAGGAAACTACAAAACAGTTCCGTTCGCTAATGCGAGTTCAGGTTCGCTTTAGCGAAGTGCTATTTTGCCGTTCGCTAAAGCGAGTGATCAATTCGCTAAGGCGAGTTGCTCTCTGTTTTGTTGCATCATTCAACCTCGTGGGCATTTCGCTATGGCGAACATGGTTTCGCTAACGCGACTTGCTCTCGGGTTTTTGACTCCAGTTTTCATCCAGACATTTCGCTAAAGCAAGTGGGGTTTCGCTAAGGCGAATGTCTCACTGTTTTTCACTTGTGAGAAATAGTGAAAACATTTCTAACACAATTTAGAAAAGCCATTTCAAATCTTTTAAGCACAAAAACATTTTTCAATAACATTTTGACTCTAAAATCATTTTGAATCACATTGAAAAACATTTCTCTCTTCTCACTGGCTTCTCAATTAGATTTCCAAATTTGCTTGGACGCTTACCTCAATATGCACAGTAGCCAATCTTGAATATGTTCTTCACTTCTTGAATCTTTGTCATAGTAGCATCTTCATCATTGTATCGCTCAAGACTTATGCTAATACTTACTAGACATGACTCACTCACTCAACATGTGTATGTTTTGTTCTTACGAAATAAGCCAACACAAGTATGACACTAACAGTATATGTAGTTAAAGACCACTTGTATTTGTGCGCGGAATCCCTAATTCAAATTGAAATGTGCAATGATAAAGATAAAGTGAATGACCTCGCTTCAGCTATCACGGTAGCAGAGAGTTTAATGGACTTCAAAGGAAGTTCAGATGAGGCAGACTAGAACAAAAACTCTAAAGGCAAGAAGAAGTTCAGTGGGAAGAACGATCATGAAGCATCAACATCCAAAGCAAATGTTGACAACAAGGGAAAAGGCAAAGCGCCCCGGGTTTTTCATTTGCGGCGGTCCACACACAGAGCTAAACAATGTCCGAAGAGAGAGAAAGTCAATGCCTTGATTGCTGAAGAAGACGAAGCGCCGGTTGAAGAAAGCACTTCGAGGGTCAATCCACTTCAACTCTTGAATTCCATTAGACAAGAGAGTCGATCAGATACTGGGCTAATGCTCGTTTTTGTAAAAGTCAATGGACAGGTTGTGAGGGCAATGGTTGACACTGGTGCTACTCATAACTTCCTTTCTGATTGGATCGTAGCGCGGCTAGGCCTACGGGTTGATAAGGAGAACAGCAAGGGCGGTGAACTCTGAAGCGAAACCTATTGTTAGGGTAGCTAAGATAGTTCCGCTACAGATTGGCGAATGGTCTGGAAAGTTTGACTTGATGGTGGTGCCGTTGGATGACTTCCACTTTATATTGAGTTTGGAATTATTTCGGAAGATAAGAGTTTACGTTTCACCTCGATAGTTGGCTTTGAAAGACCAACGCATAGTTGCTCTCTTTGGCCAGGTGAGGTTATTTTATTTCCTTACAATCCAGCGGGAATGGAATGCAATGAAGCTGATAAAACAAGATTTGAATATGCAGATGCATATGGTTTTTTTTCCTCACATCGAAGGCCATTGCCCGCCAGTCCTCAGATCGTAATGAGGAGGTTGGCTACCCTGGATTCTGCAAAGAATCCTATGTGGAGAGACCGCACCCAAACCAGACCATCAAGTATAAGATTTTAGGCGTCACCAAGCGCACAGTCGAATTAGGAGTAGGGCACAGTGGAACTAGGAATAGCAGTAGGACAGAGATTCCTTCGTCGGGAGAGCTGGCACTAACTAATAAAGAAAGGATGGTAGGGTTGGTTGGCCAGTTCCGGCTTGCTCCGCCCTATTACTCCTGCCCCACAAGCCTTGCTCGAACGAAGAAAAGAATTTCTCAGTTCGTCGGGAAGCAGAATGCTCTGTAATTGAAGCTGAAGATAAAGAGTCAGCGAAGGGAGAAAGATTTGAAACCTACCATTTGGGCTTAGTTCCCGAGTCTAGTTCCCAGGGAGAAAAGAGAGGCAATGATAATTGTTTTTGTGCCGCCTAAAGGTTCTGTTCTTGATTTGGTTGTAAAGAACCTCACGGAGGCAATATGTTCTTGTTATTATATCTTCCAAGTAGTGCCTATATTGTCCTTCTTTTCTTGCTGGAGTGCGCTAGTGCTTTAGTTTTCTCGCTTGTTCCTTTCGTGGGGGATCCATACTATAGGAGGAAAAAGAGTGCATTAGCCTATATTCCCGACATGGATGGTTCAGACCTTCAACCCGATCCAATATCCTATCTTTCCCCGTCCATCCAAAGCTTTATACTACCTTCTACTTACCACTCGGCTGGCATGATTGAAGGAGATGCCCCGCCCGCTTTTTGCCGTCCAACCTGGAATCAAATCTATTCCTTTATGCCGGGTGGTGGAACTAACCTATATCTAGGTTTAGACGCCTCACTATATGAGGCTTCGGAATAAGTCTATGTGGGAAAAATAAACTGAGAGTAGATGGCGCCTCCCATAGATCTATTCTTGGCGGATTGCCTACCCTATAGGTCCTGGGGGCGAAGCCTATTCAGGCAAGGTATCGAACCTTGCCTGCACGAACAATTGATTAAGGACCAGCCTATACTATGCATGTCGGGTAGTAGTAGTAGTGATCGCCCGCAAGAGTGATGAGTCTCCGAATTAGTCCCAAGATCCTTTCTTTTGAGATCTCAAGCGTTTGAAAACTTCGAGGGAGAGAGCTGAAATGCACTGGGAGAGGGGATAGGGACAGGATTTCCGTCGGTAGCGGAAGCGTCATTGTCATTACAGTTAAGATCGATGCTTTATTGTTTATAAGAATTGGGCGAGATTTTGATTACATACGTTATGAGCATAAACTTGAAAGGTAAGTGGGCAACCAACCTAGTAGTATTAAAGTTCATGCACTCGACCAACTAAAAAGGATAGGGAGAGGACTCGCTATATAAATAACGGGGGCTCACTTAAGCAAATAAAATGGAAATAAGATTTTTTTTATGAAGGTTTTAAAACGCTTTTCTAATAATTGGGGCGAGGGCAATTAATACCATAATGGAGCGGGAGGGAGGCGAAATCAAATTAGATTATGAATTTGAAGGAGAGTCTCGTCATTGAGTTTCTTTGGCACTCGACCAAAAGTTCAGGAGCAACCTGGACTATGAATCATTATTACACACGTAATAAGACTGTGATGTTTAGAGGGCATGCACCCTTTAAATAATAAATAATAAATAATAGAAAGCGCCAACAATGAAATAAAAGGCGATTCTTGAATCGGTTCATATTACGTTTGTAATAACGATCTTTTATGACCGGTCACGCCTCTCTTGGCTGGGGGAGGTTGTTCGCCTCTTGTTCACGTTCCTCCTTTACAAGAAATGACAGTGCTAGGTTTTCTTTCTTAGCTCTCCTTGATTCTCCCCTAGCCGGAAAATCGGTAGGAACAGTTGGAAAGTGATACTGGAAGTTACCCTATCTATACCCCGTTCAGAATCCTACGGATATTATCTCGTTCTCTCAAGTCATAAGTCCATGAGAATAGCGTATGGGTTGGGTCAATCGAAACAGAAAAAAAATTCGTCTGTGATGTATCGAAAACTAAAAAAAGAGGATTTGGGGTCCGCGTGTTGAACGAGGGGGCAGAGAATCGAAAAAGGATAAATCCATATTAACCTTAATACTATATCAAGGGCGTTAGGATTTCGGTGTGGAACGGCCAAAAGAAAGAACTTCTCTTTGCCGCTTGCCCGAAAGTATACCACTTGGTTGATTTCTGTTCATGTTCGCTAATGGAAAGAAAAACCTTCAAGGAATAGGGAAGGATACGCCCATTCCAATTATTCCATTTCGTTGAATTTTGAACTTGCAAATTTGAAAGCTCGGTCCGTGGCAATGGAAGAAACTTCTATATTCCATCCACCTTGAAACGTTATTCCGGAGGCTTCGTGAAGAAAAAGAGTTGAATTAGGAGAGGTAGTATCCTCTTATGTCATGGTAGACTCGACTTGGAGATGGGGAGGAAGTGAGCGATAGCGAACATTTCTATTACGTATATAATGGGCCGTGTGGGATGAATTCGTAGCTCCCCTATCTCAGTAAGGTCGAGACCCTACCTTTTCTCGATCGAATGCTTACCTAAAGATTCTCCGCGGGTTCATTCCATGCAATCTGTTATTTGCATTTCATTTTTTCTTTGAAAATCTTTTCGCTTTAATTTCAAATCTAAATTCTTTTATTTAGAATTCTTCGCCAGAACCTTCAGTAATTCAACTCTATCGAATGAAACGAACAAGACCAATTGAACCGAACAAGTTCAACCAATTGAGTGAAGTTCAACCGATTGGGTTAAAGGGACTCGATCCAGCCATAGGTTTCTATCTACGACTACTACCTGCTTCAATTACTGCTTTAAGGTTGGCCATGTCTCCCGCCCGAGGCCCGTTACCTCAGTACATATGGCAAGGCCTGCTATGGTGCCTTTTTGCTCTATGGGGGTTGAGCGAGTATCAAGTTGAACTATCTCATTGTGTGGGATCTTTCTTTGATACGGCTGCTATCTTGTGTAATGGGTAGTCGCGTCCTTCTTTTCTATTGTAAGAGTGGGCGGTACTGTCATTACCTTCCTTCTAGTTTTGGCTAAAAGTAGGTTAGGCTGGCTAGTCACAATAATATAGTTGGTCTCTTCTAGTTTTTCTTTGACTCCCTATAGATTTGAGCTAGTCGCAATACCTATCCATTTATCTACGCGCGCTGTGACCTTACACCTTACCTTCGTGGGGCGGTGCGATATAATATGCTCCCCTACCTCCATCGTAGTAATCCCATTTCCAGGTTCCTCCTTCTTGAAAAGTACCCTCAAAAAAGTCTCCCTCTACCTGCCATCTTTTTCAAATAAGCGCGGGGTTCAACTTCCAGACACGACTACCAGCATTTGATCGATTCTCCTACCTCCGGCACTATCCTCTACGCGGCATATTTTAGTGCAAGCAAGCAGCTATTCCATTGCTGTTCTCTCTTGGTCCATGCAGCGAGAAAGCATAGAGAGCAAACAGGATCGATCGCCCATGGACCGATTCCTCTAGCTCCAAAACCATGTGTCGGTCTTCCATATGATCGGCTTAATCCATCCTTCTTCCGGCGGGTGCCACTTCACTAAGGTTTTCCTTATTCAATCCAGCCGGGACAGCTTGAGCTATTGCTTTCCATCTCTGAATGAGACTTCTTTCCCAAGGAATGAAGGAGTATCTACTTTCAGCCTATGCAATGACTGATTCAGAGATGGAGGCTTCTACACAGCTAATTAGTCGACTTGCAGGGAGAGCTTGATCTTGGAAGATTCTTCTCTTTCTCTCTAGTCATAGGTTCCACACTGGGCTGATTCTCCAAATGATTTGTAAGGTCTTTGACCTGAACCTCGAGGGCCAAGCGTACCTCCCTTCAGGAACAGGATAAAGCAGAATCATGAAATTCAAGCCCATCTTTTTGGCTTAAAAAGTCAGATGATGGACAAGAGGAGGTCGCCCTTTTAGTAATTCAAGCCCATCTTTTTGGCTTAAAAAGTCAGATGATGGACAAGAGGAGGTCGCCCTTTTAGTAAGTTTCGGCAGAGGACTTAAGTCCATGAGTTGGATGCCCCGCCGCCTGTGAGGACTGCTTTCAATCAAAAGGAGATTCTAGATAAGCGACTTGCCTTCCTCAGGATTAGCCATATTTTTTGAATGCCCGGGAGTGTGAAGGGGGACATAGCGAGTAGTTTCAGTGGAAGTGGAAGCAGCAGCGAAACCCACCGGGAACCAGATACCAGTAAGAGCAACCGCATGTGGAAGGCCAACAAAGGACCAGGGGTAGGCTCAGGAGTACCCGGAGGAGCAAAGAATCAAGCCAGAGGAATAGATATGATAGACAAGGGAACGGATCGGATCCCTAGAAGGTGGAGTACGCTCAAGGCAGTGACATGGAAAGATTTTATCCGTGAATCAGTAGTCGATCCGGAGACCTTGTGTGATCAACACGAAAGGTATATGACAAAACAGGAATGGGTTTTCAGCTACTCCAGAGAAAGATGTTGTTTTGTGGACAGTCGATTTATTAATATTAACCGGGAGGGTGGAAAAAATCAGTATGCGCGTCTTTGTGTTAATATTGATCTCTCGAATTAAGGTTTCCGATTGGATTGGTTATAAGTCTACCATACTATACCATACTGTATCGAAAAGAATGCATGTTCATCCGGACATTGAGAAGGGGTTGGAAATTATTTCCTTCCTAATCCGGTGTCAACACTTGACTGACCGGAGGACCTACCTACCTAACTAGCTTCAACCGAGTTTTCGGTAGGCTAGGAAGCATTGATTTGACTCTTCTATGTCTAGGAAGTGTTTTGATCTTTGCGCCGATTCTCGTCTTTCGTCTTTTGTGTGTCGAGCGAGGAATAAAAAACCTTAGCATCAAAGAGAGGAACTAGCAGACCAGGATAGGCAACTAAAGAAAGAGCAAACTAACTAAGCTAGTGCTGATGCCTCTGAGAGATTATAGGACCGAGAAGCTTTACTTACACAGAATTATTGAAGAGCACAGCAGAGAGCTCGATCAATTGCCGGAGATCACTTGGAAGTATGGTCGGGAAGAGAACTATAAAGAAGTCAAAAGATTCGTCTTACCAGGCTAACAAGGCAAGAGCAGGAAAGAGGAATGAATCGGTTGATAGCCTTGACCGGGATATGGGAACTAAGCAAGGGATGCTAAACTCAAACAAAAAAGAATGCCATTTAGAGCTTTAGCAGAAGAAGGCATAGTGATCACTGACCCGGATTGAATTTCCTAGCTTAAAAAAGAGAGGCGCATAAGCACTCGTAACTGAGAATGATATAACATAAGCACGAGTTGATCCATTAGATATAAATGTTGGTTGAACCCTCTCCAATACTCCTGTTTAGCCTGTTCCGATCTTCCTCAACGGTTGAGGAAGGTAGTTTTTGGCAACGACGCTTTTCTTTTCTTTTAGTCTTGTCTTCAAGTCCAAAGGCACGTCAACATGAACCTGACTTCGGAAAGGATTGATTTACGACTTTTAGCTACTTGTCCGAAAGCAGAAAGGCTACCAATTCGCAAACCAACTCATTCAATCGCAAGTCAAAAAAGGCCCCTTAGGGCCTTAGGAGGAGGAGAGCTTGGTCACTTGGTGGGTGGGTAGGACTACGTACTTCATCTTCCTGTAGGAGGGTCCAGGTCCATAGCCCTTTATCGAAGATCCATATTCAGTTGATGGCCTGGCATCAAGAACGAGTGAACGAACGATCCGCACCGAAATAGGGAAGAGGTCGGTACGAACACCATCACACATGAAGCCTTTTGCAAACTCCAGTGCGAGAGACTAGCGATTTCTCCTTATAAATTGTAACCTCGCAAGCCGCCATAATTGCCTCATATTCCTTCCATGCTCATCTGGTGGGAGTAGCCTCTTCATGGAAGATTGGCCCTTTTCTTTTGTTGAAGTATACTGACGATGGGGACTATATAGTTGTTGTTCCTATTTTGACCTTTAAGTTTAAGTCAGATACAGGTTTTTTTGAGTCGACTGATGCATCTACAGTGGCACAGCCAGTCTATGGTGGGTGTTTAAGCTGTTGGAACTTGGGGTTCCACTTTCGGTCCAGGGCTGAATCTATATTCAGAATGGAGATAAATTGGCAATTGGAAAAAAATAGGGCTTCAAAACGACTTTCTTATGCATACTTCGGTGCTTGGGTAATTTTTCTCCTTGTATCCTTCCTCTACATTCTGCTGGGGTTTGACAGCTCAGTACCCGCTCTACTCGGCTCATCACCCCCTTATGGTGCCTAACCCTGGGGCTTAGTTTTGGTGCTGTTAACGCCAAAAGAGCTATAGGAATGGAAGGACGGGCTCTGTCGTCACCACTCGTACCTATGAAGATGGAAAGGGAAAACATCTGAAGTTCAGATCTCGTCACGGCTGTCTTCTTAGTGTATCCGTTGGGCCCGAGCTTACCTTCAGAGGCGCTCGGAACTTGACTTTGAGTAGCTCTCCCTCCCTGACTAGGTTTTGCTATCCACGGCTCTCTAACCGGCTTGCTTTTGTCGAGTAGCTCGACCCGGCCTATACTTGGCGCTACGGTTAGCTTTATATGCTCTCCCCCGCTCTTGACTATGAAGGGGGCTGTCCCTACACGCTTGCCTCATCGGACTTTCAAATATATCATCGAAGGTATCACCTTCCCGGATAGTAGGGGTGCTAAAATGGGCTCTCGAAATAAAAGGGGCGCTGGGCGAGGTGCTATCTATGCTGGTGAATCTGCTCGAACTGCTACTGAAGGTTTTGCTGCATCCACCCATGGAGGATCTGTATCTTTCTATTTCAAGAATGGGTGGCCCACATTGGGATATGGAACCGAGCGCAGGTAAGCTGCCCCTGCTAGCTAGGGATCGGAATATGACGCTGCTGGTAGTGCCTCCGCCTAACTAAGCCGCTGCAAGGTATAAAACTGCTGCTCGAATCGCTGCTCCTGCTCGCTCAACTTGATAAAGTGCAATTGTTCTGAATCTCGGTAAAACGCCTATGCTGCGAGTGAATCCGCTTATGGCTTTGAAACTGGTGCTTATAGGTATACCCGGTAAATTAGGGAAACTTGTTTTGATTCATCAGATTCAACTTGCTTTGTCTTTGCCTCTGTTGCTGGCTCTTTATCTCGCTTTCGAACGGCTACTAGCTTTGAACTTCATTTTGATCTTCTAGGGCTGGATCCCGATCTCGATCAACAGGCTCTGTCTCCCTGGATTTTGCCATTACCTCGCTAAAAAGTGGACTCAATATCCGCACCAATCAAAGCTTAAAAGCATTCATCCTTATACAATCCCATGTGCTAATAGCGCGCACCAGGACGGACTTCGATCATTCTATTATAGTTATAGTACAGTAGAACCCATATACATGAAAATGAGTGTTCCTTCATTGCCCGCTGTTCTGACTTTCTCGCCGGAAAGGTAAGGTTCTCGCCTGTGTAAATGCTTGGGATCCTTAATTAAGGTATCCGCCTGTGGGAAGGCACAGCAGTGGATTCAAACAAAATGGCGAAGGCTAAGGTCGTAGAGACAGATCCATATGCATATGTTTATAGGAGTGAGACCCCCACATTTGATGGTATTACAGGAAGCGAGCCCGCGGCCTCCTTAGGGGAGCAGAGCCTGTTCCAAATCCAATTGATCCGGGACTAGAAGCAATGAAAGTGTGAATTGCTAACGCATCAAGATCTCATTTAATGTCCAGTGGCATGGCAAGCGTTGGAAAAAGAAAAGTCCAGATCATAGCGCGTAAGGATCTCTATGCCTTGATCCACGTCAATAACGAAAGTCAAATGAGAGCTAGATCGAGAATTCCATATCCCTAAAGTCAGTCCTATGCCTATCGTATCTAAAAAAGTAATAGCGAGGGTCTTACCAGCAAAGCAATGACCTTCCCAATAAGTCAGAGCTTAGGTATTACCATCTAAAAATGAATATCCCAATCAGTACGAGCTCTGTCTTATCCCTGTATTCGGCAATCCTCCATGCCTATATAGGTATGCCAATTGCTTATTTACCGGTAACTCAGTGCAGATTAGGTTATACCCGCTCGGAAAACGTAGATATCGCCGCAAGCACCTTTGACTCAGTAGATCCATATTATGTAGTCTCCGCCTTTTAAGCTTAAGCTTTTTCTAAATCAACTGGATCAATTGGCTCGTATGCTTTCTTTGTTGCTGATAAACCTGTTTATGGCTATGGATTTGTATCGTATATAACTCGATCCGCATATGGATCTGTATTTGCAAGTGCAGGAACCTACATTAGCACCCTATCCCACACACGGGTGGGGGACTACACTCACCAAGAATAGCGTGGGTGATGGTTTCGTGGGCTGCCTTGATCGCTTTTATGGGCGGTCAGTCTCGTTCTTAGTTTCTCTGTCGGCCACCGCTGCACTATTGACTCTATTTTTCTTCCCTTTATTATGCGTTCTTTTGCTCGGCATTCCCCTTCTTTATCAGCAGCTTTCCGATCTGCGATCCTTACATAAGATGATAGGACATGACAAAATGGGCTCTTCTATGGACTACGCATATAGACTAAGCACCCCACATTATGAAAATCGAAAGACCTAGTAAGCTCCTATTTGCGATGTTCCTATATCCCTGACTTTGACTGTAAGTGGAGTAAAGGCACCTTTTAGTGTTACCATTGCAATCTTTCGTTTCTATACCTTGTCTTTGATGCTTCCTCTGCTCCTAGTTATATGGGTCAATGAGTGAAGCTACTGCTACGAGCAATGGATAACGGATTGGAATTGGGTATGGGACTTGAATTGCTAAGGGTGGTTTTTTATCTCAATCTTTAGAAACCTTCCAAACGGAAATCAAATCTAAACTTCAAAAGAAAAGCAGAGAAACCTTCTATTTATGGCCTTCATTCACTCATTGGAAAGGAGTTAATCCCTATATAATAGATATGTTATATACGGATTATATAATCGGCTTTTTTGATTGATGATTATCCGATATCCGCTGATGCCTATTCCTTTGAGGTTCCTTTCCATCGGCAGTACATCCGCTGCACAATTGTATTGATCCGCTGTTTTATCGTATTTCTAAGTCAAAAAAAGTCAAATAAATAGGTTACGAGAAGATGTCTATACCACTAGGGAGATTTCATCTTTGACAAGCGGACAGGCTCTTCAAGACCTCCTTCCTTTATTGTTTGATTGAAAGGGGCCACTCTTTTCTGTGAATCGAAATGGGTAGCTCCGGCTGGGCTGGATGAAAGGGAAGATAGGGAAATAGGAGTAGTCCGGAGTTGGTTGGTCGGACTTGGGATAAATAACCTGACTTGGGATAGTATTGGTAAATAAGAGATTTGGTTAGGGGAATAGCCATAGCTAGGTTTTTTATGAGCCGCTTGAACGAATCGAATACACCCCTAAACTTCTATCTCTTCTAAAACAAGTACGCACCGAACTGGTGACGGATATTTATAAAAATCAAAAATATATAGCTTTATGTAACGAATAGATAGTTAAACACCTTCTCTTTCTGCGGATACGCGCTCACCTTCCTTTTATTTGCCACACGAGCCCCGACCCGATGATAGGCCAGTGCATAAACTAGTTGGTATTAAAACTATCCCAATTTGGTAGATTCTAATCTGGTACAAAAACGATTCATTGGTTTGTTCTTTCTTCTTCGAACCCGAAGGAACCAAACGCCCCTTAGCTAGGTGGACAGTAAAGGTAAATAGCTCTAAATAGCTCGGATGGACGTGGAGGTGGACGGTCATGAAAGGCATAGCCCGCCCTTTATGGAGGGTAGAATGGCTCAGGTCGGCCCTAGTTAGAATCTTTCAAAAATAGGACTTTATTTCGCCCACACCGCACTTGTACTATAGCCAACCGCTGAGTCCCCAACCCGTACGGTTGAGAAGAGCTCTTTGTACACCTTGTGAGTGAGTAAGCCATGGAACGGAATGAATACCCTAATATAGATGCTCGTCGATGACTGAATCTCCTCGATGGGAAGCATTCTATTAGCACCAGCAGTGCCGAACCTTTCACCCGCACCCGCTAGCATTTAAAGCTTGGTATACCAGGCTCACTCTACCCCCTGTCTTATTTTATTTCAATGCTTTGAAACCATGGGCGGTAGATGGGGAAGGAAGAGTTCGGGCAAGTAAGCTAGGAATTGCTTATAGTAAGATGCGCGGACCCAGGGCAGTGGACGGGCTTAGAAGGCTTCTCCAAATCCCACGAAGCTGAAGCACCCGGTTTACGAATCAATCAAAGGAGCCGCAGACGCCAAAAGATGTATCCTATCTTCTATCCTAAGCGCGATGGACGAGCACTCGGACCGGAGGCTGCCCGCTCGGATGACAAGATCTGATGTCAAAGAGGGCGCCCCCTTCTCGCAGGCATGGCTTTCTAAACAATCAATGACCAAGTCTCGCCTATGAAAGCGACACGCGAGACAAAGTTGATGGAAAGGACCAACGACGAGCTATATAGAGGATAAGAAAAGGAGGAGTAGGAGGAGTCAGTCTTCTTTGAAGATCGAGGAATAAATCGGACAATTATGCCACTCTATTTTCATTACGAAGATGTATCACGTCAAGATCCGTTGCTCAAACCGAATCACGCCAACGTTATGGAAGTTCCTGGATCGTCTGAAATAAGAGTAGTACCAAAGGCACCCTATGATTTCTTAATCAAAAATGGAAAATTGGCTATGGAGATTCCGCGCGGTCAGAAATTCATACAGACACAAAGGGGTTCGACAGGAAAGTCGTTTCGATCTAATCCATTCTTGGGGTCTTTTAAAGACAAAGGATATGTTAGTGATCTAGCACGACAAAGCACTCTCCGAGGGCATGGAATGTCTAATTTTTTGGTCAGAATCTCGACAGTAATGTCTCTCTTAGATTCTCCGGTCGAAATACGGGAAAACTCCATTCAATTCTCGATGGAAACGGAGTTTTGCGAATTCTCCCCAGAACTGGAAGATCATTTCGAGATCTTCGAACATATTCGAGGGTTCAATGTGACTATTGTCACTTCGGCCAACACACAAGATGAGACTTTACCACCGTGGAGCGGCTTTTTGCAAAAAGATGAGGGGGAAACTCAGTAAGATGTCGGAGAAGCGAAATATACGAGATCACAAACGTAGATTGCTCGCGACTAAATATGAATTGAGACGAAAGCTTTATAAAATAGAAAGCCTTTTTTTTATAAAGAAAAGATCCCGATCTTCGTAGTGAGATGCGGGACAAACATCGTTATAAGTTGTCCAAGTTGCCAAGAAAGAGTTCCTTTGCACGAGTAAGAAACCGATGTATTTTCACGGGTCGCCCTCGTGGAGTAGATGAGTTCTTTCGAATTTCTCGTATAGTTTTTCGTGGATTAGCATCTCGAGGTCCTTTGATGGGCATAAAGAAATCGTCTTGGTAGCAACCACCAAACCAATAGAACAAGGGTTAGCTCTGCAGCTGGTCCACAAGCAAGGTAAGTAGGTCCATTACCGGCCGGCTCCGGACCGAAAAGACCTAACGGAGTAATCCCTTATCTCGGATCGGAGATGCTAACGGGGCGGGAATCGAAGTAGGGGACCTCTCTACGGCGCCTGTGTCTATCTCTTGTCAAGTATGCTCCCCAGACATAGACTACGTATAGGGTAGTACTCTTGGAAAGATAGAATATCACCGCGTGAACATAACATTAAGTTACGAATGTCACTCCCGAGGGATCGACCACTATTCTAAATATAGTAAGGCGGAGAACTCTTGTTCATTGGAGCGCCGGAGTGCGGAGGTTGTTCCCATCATTGAAGTCAGAGTGTGGGACTGAGCCTGATGAATGATAAAGACAAAAAAGTGCTTAGTTTCGTTGGAAAAACCAACGCAAATATCATATTGACTTTCTCTCGCCCTACTTCTAAGGATAGATAGAAAAGGTTGGAGAGAGTGACTTTCTTAAATTCTCTCCTTTCTAAAGCTGCGAAAGGCGGCCCCCCCTTCACACCCCTCTTTTCTTTTCTACCCTTTCTTTAATGAAAGACCCTCGCCACGCTTCCTATTCATTTGTGGGTCGGGACCCGAGGGCCTTTTTTTTTTCTCAAGAGGTTCTTTCGAGAATCAACCAACCGACAAATCCGTAGCCCAGGTGACTCACAGCCTCCCTCTCGCCCAAATGAAATAGGATGAATCAAATCAATAAGCTTTTTGATTGATTCAGGGCGCTGCGAAGCCAAATTCAATCAAGGCAAAAGGGAGGCTTACTTTTCCTGACGCTGAGTCATCCTATTCAAATTTAGCTATGCTAAGGGAACAGGAAAAGTTTTCAGATGATATGGACCCCCAAGCGAGAACCCCCAATTGCTTAGGGGTCGCACTCTGTTCCACTTGGTGGACGAGATCTTCTCCCCTTTTAGCATTCTTTCTCCCACACACCCTTGCCCTCTTTCACCGAAGAGGAAAGAAGAATAAGCGGACAGAGACCTAAATTTCCATTAGATTGATTCTATTCTTAAGCTTGCTTTGTTGCAGCAAGATGATCAGTCCGAGAGTGCTGGAGAGAAGAGAAAGCGGTAAAACCCTCTCTGATTCGGTCACCTAGCGGTCGGACGACTCTTCAGTAACCCAGGATGACCCCTTCGGCGCTTCTTTCGCTGTATACCCCCTCTATCCTTCGAAAGTCAAAGAAAGGGGACTATATATGTAATTGAATCTTTTGAGTAAGTAGGGCCCAGAACGCTAAAAAGGTGGGGGAACAAGAGTTGTCACGATAGGAAAGAGAAATGACTATAAGGAACCAACGATTTTCTCTTCTTAAACAACCTATATCCTCCACACTTAATCAGCATTTGATAGATTATCCAACCCCGAGCAATCTTAGTTATTGGTGGGGGTTCGGTCCGTTAGCTGGTATTTGTTTAGTCATTCAGATAGTGACTGGCGTTTTTTTAGCTATGCATTACACACCTCATGTGGATCTAGCTTTCAACAGCGTAGAACACGTTATGAGAGATGTGGAAGGGGGCTGGTTGCTCCGTTATATGCATGCTAATGGGGCAAGTATGTTTCTCATTGTGGTTCACCTTCATATTTTTCGTGGTCTATATCATGCGAGTTATAGCAGTCCTAGGGAATTTGTTTGGTGTCTCGGAGTTGTCATCTTCCTATTAATGATTGTGACAGCTTTTACAGGATACGTACTCCCTTGGGGTCAGATGAGCTTTTGGGGAGCTACAGTAATTACAAGCTTAGCTAGCGCCATACCTGTAGTAGGAGATACCATAGTGACTTGGCTTTGGGGTGGTTTCTCCGTGGACAATGCCACCTTAAATCGTTTTTTTAGTCTTCATCATTTACTGCCCTTTATTTTAGTAGGCGCCAGTCTTCTTCATCTGGCCGCATTGCATCAATATGGATCAAATAATCCATTGGGTGTACATTCAGAGATGGATAAAATTTCTTTTTACCCTTATTTTTATGTAAAGGATCTAGTAGGTTGGGTAGCTTTTGCTATCTTTTTTTCCATTTGGATTTTTTATGCTCCTAATGTTTTGGGGCATCCCGACAATTATATACCTGCTAATCCGATGCCCACCCCGCCTCATATTGTGCCGGAATGGTATTTCCTACCGATCCATGCCATTCTTCGTAGTATACCTGACAAATCGGGAGGTGTAGCCGCAATAGCACCAGTTTTTATATGTCTGTTGGCTTTACCTTTTTTTAAAAGTATGTATGTGCGTAGTTCAAGTTTTCGCCCGATTCACCAAGGAATATTTTGGTTGCTTTTGGCGGATTGCTTACTACTAGGTTGGATCGGATGTCAACCTGTGGAGGCACCATTTGTTACTATTGGACAAATTTCTCCTTTTGTTTTCTTCTTGTTCTTTGCCATAACGCCTATTCCGGGACGAGTTGGAAGAGGAATTCCTAATTCTTACACGGATGAGACTGATCACACCTGATCAGTGAAAAATTCTGACACCAAGAATTTACAAGTGAGTATTACACCAAGAATTGATAAGGGGATGAGTTTTCTAGTTGGCTATGTTGATATAGCTTAGATAGGGAAAAGATACTCTACTATAGGGTAGGGCTGAACTTTCAAATCCGGGGGCTTTGTCCCCGAAACTCCCCGCCCCCTCCCTCTCCCTTACTCGTCCTTTGAAAGCCAGAACATTCGCATAGAGGAGTATCTGTATCACGCATGCTCCTCCACTGATGAAAAAATGACCTTCTATCCGAATTCATTGAATTTCTTTTTGAATCGATTGATCGATCAACGGAAAGATTCCCACTGGGCTAATTGAGACAAGCCCTGCCAAACCATAGTTTTAGGAGAGGAGAATGATGCCCGATTGCGGGTCTATTAAGATCTAAAAAATCTATAAAGAAACTAATCTCACCATTCTTTTTGCTTACTGGTACTATATAGGCTTTCAGGATATATAAAAAGGGAATTCTCTAATCCGATAGCATTGGACTTGCTTAAGGCATTAGCTTTGAGTTTCGACTTAAGAGTTTTGTTTATAAGTTTCAAACCAAAAGACAAAGCGCATCGCTCTCACGCTTCTAAGTCTTTCTGGCAGCCAGATTGCTTTCTTTCCTTTGGGATATATAAACTTTGAATCAACGCTTCGCCCCTTAGGCTATGAGTGAAAGCTGAATCCAAGTCTTTCAATTCAGGGGATATAAGAAAAGAAGCTGCGACGAAGCGAATCTCTCATCTGGAACCCTCTCACTGCCAGCTTGACGGCTTGACTGCATTACCTTTGTAACCTTCCCTTTGTCCCTTAACTGCTGACAGCAATTAGCAAGTAATCCCGGATTTTGTGGTTTGTCTCATGCAAAACATCATTTCTGGATAGGAATGAAGCCATTTGCCGACAAGCTCTTACTGTTCTCGAATCAGCTCTTTGAAAAAGGTAACTTCATGCTTATCTGGTCTTAGCAGCACTTAGCTCCTTCCTCCTCAGATGGACAGAGCCTTAATGGACTAGGAGGGAAGCAAGGAATTGATGCTACGAATGCCATAGCAAGTGAATCAGACTAGGTTGCTAGTCTTTTGCCCGAATCCGCTCCATAACTAGTAGTGTAGTGAAGTCCTTGTGAAGGATCTCCAATCAGGGCGTCTACTCGCTATCGGAAAGGCAATCTCTACTTCCTCTCTGCTTCAGTTGGTCAAGCTCATCACACTCGAGTGTCTTCTTCTTCCTCAGCTTCTCTGCGTACCTGGCATTTTCGCCTTGCTCATGCAAGCTTTACAACCATTAGGAGTCTAGTGTCTACAGAGTCCTTGAAAGTCGATTGTAAGAATGCTTCACCCAGTCATCTTTGTCCTGGTTGTCAACTGAACACTCAATTTATTTGAATAAAGCTTCAAATGTATGATGTTTCGCTCATGATTAAGTACCTAGAGCTCCTTTCTTCGATGTAGCACTGGAAGGAGTGGTTGGGCTGGGTTAAGCTAGGCTCCTTGGGCAAGTAGTCCCTTGATCCGGTGGTGGGGTTGGAAGCGGCTTAGAACAGCTTTCTGAATTGCGAAAGAGTAACCTTTCCACCATCTTCTATTCTAGCCTCAGCTTTTGCTTTAGCTCATTCTCTTGTTGATTATGTATAAGATTCTACAGATGTGTTTGTTGATGCCCTATCTCTTCCTACTTCAATGATAAAGAGGGCGGCTTTCCTATCGTTATGGGAATGCTGATAAAAATAGGGTAACTCGGAATCGAATCACCAACCTAATATCCAAACTTCAGGACACTCCAAATAAAGAGGATTTTTTTCGCTCCGCAGTAACGAACTGATCAAGATGTGGTGTCCAGTCTAGTCTACATTGGTACGGGATTCGCGATGCCATCTGTATGGTCTTGTGTTCTTTCCTCACATTGGGAGTGCTGCCCTGGCACGGCAAACCTCTAGATCTATCTCAGCACGTTGCTCACATTGCTTTGTCAAGGAAGCCGAGATCGATGTCGGATGATAAAAGCGATGAAAGAAGGAAGAGGGCGATTGGCCGCACCGGTTGAGGAGTTGACTTCCGGAATCAGTAGGTTGGTAATTTCATACATGATGTCATTCGCTCATCCTTCTCCTCGTCGGGAAACCTTTCGCTAGTCTGGTGGTATCGTATATAAGATTACGACTGCTTTTAGAGGCAAGGAACTTTCAATAAAAAAAACTTGAAAACAGGCTTGCTAATTTGATGGGTTTGCTCATTAGCTCGGTATTAATGATTATAAAATAGGGTTTTGAGTAGCCCTAGTATTGTTAGGAGAATAGCCCTTTAGAGGGGAAGAAAGAATTTGCATTTCATAGTCGCCCTTAGAGTTATGCCAGAAAGAAAGGAAAGGACAGCTCTCCCCCCATTCTAAGAGAAAGACTCCCTTTTACTGGCTCTGGCTCGTAATAAGATGGAACTTGACTTGATGAAACGAAAGTCGCTCGACCATAAATAGAAAGAGTATATACATGAAATGAAGCGAGTAGAGAAGCGAGACCGAAACTTGCATCCTAATTACTATCCTGCTTTCTAACTATTTATAGTCTTTATATACTTTTTTCCTTGCGAGAACTAATAGAACTACATCAGGTTATCACGCACTAGCCTATTTCGGCATTGATAAATTCACTGGCTTGCTTTACCTAAACTAATTAGAATAAAAACGAAATGGGTTTCATACCAAGGAAATCGTTAGCCGACCTCCCAGCGAAAAGTTGTGATAGGCACTAGGTCCCAAGAGAACTTCCAATAGCTGACTGAGACCTCATCAGGCTTTACTGATTGAACTGCTGCAATCACTTGCTAGCCTAGCAACTATTGGAAATCCCACTAGGAGGACTTATTCTTATACAACTACTGGGGAAAAGATTCACTACTGATCCAATGGAAAAGGGCCCTATCCTATCAACTTCTGCAGAAGCCATTACAATAGATTCCCTTCTTAGGAATACAATTGGGGGGAAGGCTTTAAAAAAGAACTAGCTTTTGAAGAAATAGCCCAGAGAGAAACTCCACCTTCCACTGAATTTATGGATGACTGGTAACTTTCTGAAAATTAACTGGCTATCAAAGCTGCTATCTTTTCATCTCCTGTTGGCTGTAGGGGTGGGTGTAACAGAATTCCCATTTGATGAACCAATATCCCACTAACCATAAGGATTAGGCCTGGAACTAGCACTACTGGCTTTAAAGTAGTAGACTGACTTTCCCTTTAAAAAGAATTTTCCTTACCATTTGCTTTTTCCCTTTTTTGATTTTATGCTCGCTTAATCGAAGGAAAAAGCAGGCCTCTAACCTATTTGGTTTGCCCCGACAGATCACTAACTAAAAGGGGAGCTTCTTTTCTAGAACATATCCATTTTTTGCCTCTCCTCCATGGAAATGACAGGAAAAGACTGGGCTGTAAACATTTCCGTCGTATACAGAACGGGCCTAAAAAACATAAAAGAAAGAAAGCAACATCCAAGGGCAAACATGTCTATCTCTATATCTATAAGAAATGGAAAGATCTCCTGGGGAAAGCTCGTATGCCAACCCATTCTCTCGCTCCTTTATATAGCTTTACCCTAGCACTTGAACTGGATAGGACTTTTATAAATAGAGAACAAAAATCTGTAATTGTCTTTCTAGAAGCTTTTTTTCCTACCCTTATAACTAGTGTCACTTGCTTGATCACTTCGTGTGAGGGGGTTATGCCAGAGGGACAGCAAGAAATTCACCGAGTAAGACAAGTACTTTACCCATACCCTTTTAGTATGACTAGACCCAATAGATTCACTATACCCAGAACTAGTTGTCTACCTAGGGATATGCCATTTACGAGGAATCCTATTTCCTTTGTAGGAAGGAAAGGAGGTCGGATACTTTCTTATTATATGTTTATTCATTGGCTTTAGCTTCTGATCAATAGGAATCGAAGCTATGTGATCGATCGAGCTACCCAGGCAGGCAGAGAATTCTTTAGTTGAGCTTAGCTTGTCGGCAGGCAGGAACTTAATAGAAATAAAATAATGTGCTCCACGACCAAAATCATGTGATCCGGCTCTAAGGTCTCGGCTTAATCACCGGGAATGCCACCCTAAACAGCGAACCTTACTTTGTGTGAGCGATTTCACTTGCTTGCTTTACCGATCGATTGCTTTCCTATTGCCCTTTTCCTTTTATTCTGATTGGCATGCTTTCTTAAATCATTTCATCGCATATCAGCTGCAAGACGAAGCAAAGCAGGGGAAAGTTGCCCTATGACGGATCTTGAACTTCTCTAATTCCTTCCTTCGGCTCCTCGGTAACTTACGCTCTCAAATCCAATCACCCGCTATTCGTAGATCGGACTTTCCTGGGTATGAAGAAGACTCTTAAAACCAAATCCCATGAAATCAATAAGGATAAAAGACAGATCCAAAAAAACTCTACTATAAAAATAATCTACCATGAAGCCCTTTCCTGCCTTCTTTACCGGATAACCGGATATTGAAAAGAGACGATTGATTACTAACCTTCACGGAGTTAGGAATGACAGGTATAAGTAGAAGCTTCACCTCCGACCTGTGCTATCCATTCTAGTCTAGTGCGCCTAGGACTTTGAAGACTGAAGCTAAGTACTGCTTTACGGAATGCAGCAGTGCAGTTCACTACAAGCTAGCGCTTTATTACTAAAAAGAAAAACGTACTATACTAATGAATAGCCTTTAGAAAGGCTTCTAGAAAGCGCTTATACGATAGCTCTTTCGGACGCTCTTCTTTCTCTCTGCGCGGAGGCTAGCGCATCTTTCACAGGGAATACAAGAATCTTCCTAGGCTGGAAAGTGGAAGTAGCAATCCCTCTTTCAGTGTCTTTTTCTCTTGCCTCATTCCCGGGAAAAAAAAGCTCCTCGTTGGGAGGTAGGTTCGTAAAGTTTTCCATACCTTTATATATATAGAGTACTTGACTTCATTTCCTATGCAGTCTTGAGAAAGATAAATCATATCTTACAGGAAGCATCTAAAATGAAGGGGAATAAGCAGCGCTCTTGGCTGCCATAGTAGTTGTACGAGTAATAGAAGGTTGAATCAGAAGAGGACAAGGAAGATGACATCGAATAGACTTTGGGACTGATGACGTTCCTTCTTACAGGGCACGAGATGGGATTGAGCTTTCCTTGTTGGAAGCTCTCTCTCTCGAAATAAAGGCTGCTACTGCTAGGCTCTTAGATGGGCTTGTTCACGAATCTCCTGCGTCGAGAAGAAGTTCGCACCTGAATCAGAATACGCTGCTTGGATCTTTGCACGACTAGGCTCTTGGCCTTCTGCCTGTACTTTTGATTATGCCTTTTTGCCGTCGATTACGGGATTTCCTGCTTGACTGCGTCGACTCTATGCCTTCCCGGCTTGCTTTCTTGGTGACTCTAACCCGGAGACTTTTTACCTTGACTCTCGGTATCGGTATGCCTTCGATGATTACTGCTTTAATGAATACCTTCTCTTCGGCAAGTTAGGAAGCGACGAACTCTTCCCTCACCCGAAGGCGAGCGAGTGCACTACATTGAGTAGGAATTCGGAATAGAATAAGCTGTTGGGAAGAGAATACCACGAATATGCTATTTTGAGGATAAGGATTCGCATGCGGACAATTCGATGAGGACGATTTCTTGCAGAAAGAGAAAAGGGATACCAGACGATTGGGGATTGATTAGATGCGGACGATGATTTGGCTTTTAAAGATGAGAAGAACGATTTGAGAGCGAATCCGCCATTAATTACTCTTGTTACTGTTCTCGAATAGGCTCTTTCGGGTTCAGGTTTGAATGAAGGAATTGAATCCACAGCTATTGAATCAGCTGTTGGCATATCAGCTCTTGTGCACTCATAAGCTCTTGGGAGAGTCCAAAGAACTCCATTCTTTTCACGAATAAGCTCTTTCCGCTTTTCATTCCTCATGCACTGAGAAGTAGCAAAGCTTTCCTCATGCCAGTGTTCAGTTCAGTTCCTATTGAGGAAGATCAGCCATTGGTTTCAAAATGAATCTCAGATGTCGATGAATCCCAATCAATTCCTTTCGTACCATCTTATTATAGGATGAATCTGATTAACTTCCTGAACCACCAGCAGTTGACCCTGGGCATTTAGTCCTTACTCCCTCCGACAACAGCGCTTACTTCTATGACACCACCACCGGTACCGGTTAGGAGAGCAGCTTTTTGCCCACTGATCTTACTGATGTGGCATTTGGCCTTCAAAGAGATGATTCAATAGGAGTAAGACCAGTCATGAACCCAAGAGCTCCAACTCGTACTTATAGTTAAGCAGCGGCAATCTGGTTACAAAGAATTCTATCTGATTTGCATCAACCGGGCAACTCCAATTTTCTGTGACAACAAAAAACAATTGACATTCGAAATGAAAAACTTTCACAGTCGAACAAAGCACATTGAAATAAAACATCACTTCATTCGTTTTGAATTACAATAAAATGGAATTTCAGTTCTGCAACTCAAGTGAGCAACTTGCAGACATTTTCACAAAGCCACTCAAAGTTGATACTTTTGTGAAGCTTAAGAGGAAGTTAGGCATGATTAGTGTCGTAGAGCTTGGTTTAAGGGAGGCTATGTAGGACTTTAAACCAAGCATAGTCATATAGGACTTTTATACTTTTATTTGGTTTACTTGTTTCATTCGTATTAGGTTTCGTTTTCTATATAAGGCTTGTTATCAGGTTATTTTCATTAACAGAGAAGTTAACAGTGAGTTAATAAAAAGTTTTTGTTTCCAGTAAAATATTTTCTCTGTGGGTTTGTTTTCTTTTCTTGTCTTGCTTGTGCTGGGCTATGATTTGTCTTACAGTATCAGAGCCAGATTATCAACGATAGATGGCGGTCAACAACAATCCGATCTCTCTCCAATTTCCAAAGGAAAAACAAATTTTGAGTTTTGGCGAGTTCAGATGCAACTCTTGTTTGAATATGAAGATCTTTGGGAGATTGTAGATCAAGGATTTGTTGTACCAGCGGATCAAGCGGGATTAACACAAGATCAAAGAAAACGGTTGGCAGATAACCGAAAAAAAGATTTAAAGGCTCGTCTGTATATCAATCAGTTGATTGAACAGCCTATTTTCGAGAAAATTGCACACGCAACAACGGCAAAAAGGGCGTGGGATATGTTGACGAATATCTAGAAAGGAACAGAAAAGGTGAAAAAAGTTCGATTACAGACTTTGCGGAGGCAATTTGAACTTCTTCAGATGGAAAAATAAGAAATTTTTTCTTCTTCTTTTTCGCGGACATTAGCTCTTGTCAATCAGATGAAGGCTAATGGTGAAGATGTCACAGATTTCCAAGTTATGGAGAAAATTCTTCGCACGTTAACAGCATAATACGAGTACAAAGTGACAGCCATTGAAGAGTCAAAAGATCTCAGTACCATGACGTTGGATGAATTAATGGGATCCCTACAAGCCCATGAACAACGTCTAGATGACAAAGCAAAGGTTGAGGTTGAAGAAGCACTACAGAGTCAATTGAACCTAAAAAAAGAAAGCGGCGAGTCCCAAAAGAATGATGATTCAAATCAGAAAAATCAAAGCTTACAGAACAGAGGTCAAAGAAATTTCAGATCAGGCTCAGGGAACAAGAAAGGTAACAAATCGCATATCCAGTGTTACAATTTCAAAAAAATATGGTCATTACAAGTCTGAGTGCGGATCTAGAAGATCAGATGGCAAGAATTTTCATGCCAATGTTGCTGAAAATAATGGAGATAATTCAGAAATCTTATTGATGGCATGTAGCGTGGCGGAGGAAAATCATAAAAATAAATGGTTTCTGGATACAGGCTGCAGTAATCATATGTGTGGAAAAAAGGAGATGTTTTCTGAATTGGATGAATCCTTTGTTTCAGTCAGAGGAGAAATTCGGGAACGACACAAAAGTACCGGTTATGGGAAAAGGCAAAATATCCATCCAATTAAAAGATGGGTCAATGAATTTGATTTCCGATGTGCTCTATGTCCCAAGTCTTCATCAGAATTTATTAAGCATGGGGCAATTGTCAGAAAAAGGCTACGAGATGCAGATCTACAAGGGAGTTTGTACCATCAATAATGAGCGCAAGGGACTAATAGCAAAGGTCAAAATGACACCAAATCGTTTATTTCCATTAAATATTCAAAGTGGAAATTTACCTTGCTTTAGTTCAATAATTCATGATGAAAATTGGCTGTGGCACCTACGGTTTGGGCACATGAATTTTGATAACTTCAAATTGCTTGCCTCTAAAAAGATGGTTTTGGGGTTGCCTTTTTTTTTTTTTGAATTCCCCTAATGAAGTCTGTGAAACGTGTATTTTGGGAAAGAAACATAGATATCCTTTTCCCACAGGAAAATTATGGAGATCCAATAAGCCTTTAGAATGAAATCATTCAGATCTATGCACAGTGGAAGTCCCTTCAAATGGAAATTAATTGCAGGTATTTTATTACCTTTATTAATCATTTTAGTAGAAAAGCCTGGGTTTCTTTTCTGAAGCAAAAGTCAGATGCATGTGATGCTTTTAAAAAAATTAAAGCTTATGTGGAAAAACAAAGTGGGAATTTGATTCCAAATTTTAGAACAGATAAGGGTACTGAATACACTGTCTGTGATGATTTTCTGAAAAAAGATGGGATTGAACATCAAATGACTGCTAGATATACTCCTCAGCAAAATGGAGTAGCAGAGAGAAAAAAATAGGACAGTGATGGATATGGTTAGATGTATGTTGCACTTCAAAAATTGACCCAAAAGTTTTTGGGCGGATGCAGTTTCCTGTGCTATTTACGTGCTGAATAGGTGCCCTACAAAAAGTGTCTTCGGGAAAACACCTCAAGAGGCTTGGAGTCACAAAAAGCCTAATATTAGTCACTTGAGAGTGTTTGGTTGCATTGCCTGAGAGCTTCTTCTCCGGTTGAATCATGGCGGCCACAGATCATGTGGTCTGCCCTTGGTCCTTTTTGGATGGTTCAGGAAATGCTCCTCCACCAACTCCACCTACAATTCCTAAACCGAAAACGTTTGCATCCATCCTTAGTAATTCAGCGGAGCATCTTATTCACCCCAGTCATCTCCCACTTCCCACCATTCGAGGGGATCAAACTTATGTTCGACTTACAGAGTCTATCTATCAGTAACTAAGGGCTAAATGCAAAAAGAATCTCATTGGTAGGTTGCTTCTTCGTAAGGGTTCTAAGCCGATCACTACAGCTTCTTTGAGGAATTGTTTACTTTCTCTATGGCTGCCTTGGAAACCTTGGCGCCTGGTGCCTTTGGCTAGGGGATACTATGTCATCCATTTTGAATCTGAGGAGGATATGAAAAAGGTTTGGAGTGGAGGAACTTGTACATTGGATAATGAGATTTTCATACTTTCTCAATGGGTCATGGAGAGTAATCCTACCTTATGCTAATCATCACCAAACACATGCTCCAGTCTGGATTAAAATATATGGCTTGCCATATGAATATTGGCATCCGCAACTTCTCTTGGAAATTGCCAGAGGAGTAGGACTTCCTCTCCAATTGGCTAAGATGACTCAAGATTGCATCTACGCCAACTATGCTAGAGTACTTGTGGATGTGGATCTATCAGGTAATCTTCCATCCTCTCTTATGATTGAAAGGGCGGATCATGGATTTCCAGTTGATATTGTCTATGAAAACCTCCCACACAAATGCAATACTTGTGGTCGAATTGGCCATCAAACCTCGGATTGCCGTCAGAACGAATTTCGTGAAGATGATCAAACTTGTGATAGATCCAAGGCCAAAATTATATACATACCAGTTTCAAAGTATGTAAATCCTGTCCATTCCTCCCAAGAAGCTGAACGAACCAAGTCCTTTGACCAAAAAAAACGACCGTTTGAATAATTCTATTGAAATTGATGACAGCGAACAGAATTGCAATACTGAAAATGAGAAATTCGGGGGAGTTAATAGTGCCCATAAAGAGGCTACTCATGTCAACCAACCTAAGACTGAGAATCCTGTTATACCAATGGTAAATCAGCTTATTATTCCTGAGAATTCCCCGTCGAAAATGGCCAACAACGATGACTCACTGAATCCCGTAGAGACTGAGAAAGTTGTTTATAGTCCTCTACACGATTCTCAAAAGATTGATAAAGAAGGGACTGTATTAGTTGATAACTCTCATTTTGAAGACTTGGCTTCCTTGGATCAAAATCTTTTGCAGGATTCCGATAAAGAATCGGGAACATATGTTGGTCCATTTGATCTTAGTTTACATCAGAATGATATTCCTGGGAGACCTTCAGACTTTGTGCCAAATATGGTATCTGATGAACTTTCATCTCCAGTAATGACCCCATCTGATTCCAATCAACCACTTTCTGTCATTTTTCAACAGGAATTGCAACATGTCTCAAATCTTATGAAGGAGATTGACCATGATGGCTTTGAGACAGTTGTTTCCAAATCCCAACAGAAAAAGAAGAAAGATCTTGCAAAGTTACAACAGAGAGATCCAATCCTCACTCGAGGACGAGGTAAACCCCTCATTCAATGAATATCTTTTACTGGAATTTAAGAGGTTTGGGAAACAAAAAAGGATTTGTATAATTTATGCTCTAGGCATAAACCGCTATTTCTCTGTCTTTCTGAACCTATGATAAATATTTCTTCTGTTTCTGATGCTTTTTGGAAAAGTCTCAATCTCAAATTGATTTGTAGATCTAATAATGGTCTTTCAGTTTCAAAAATGTGGGTGCTTGTCTCCACAAATATTGGTACTCTTTCAGTTATCTCCTGTTCTGAGCAACAGATCACAATTCAATCAATGATGGATAATACTCAGTTCTCAATTTCCTTCGTCTATGCTTCCACTTCCTATATCCGACGGCGGGAACTTTGGGCTGAGTTATCTTGCATCAATGATGATCTCCAAGGCCCCTGGCTTGTGGTAGGAGACTTCAACGCTACTCTTGGAGCGCATGAACAAATTGGGGGCTGTCTTCCCATTAGGGCCTCTTGTTTCGATTTTCAAAATATGATTGACAACTGCCATCTCCTTCATCTCCCTTCACGAGGGTTAGAATTCAGTTGGTCAAGTAGTTGGACTTCTAGAGGTCTAATTCAGAGAAAGTTGGACAGGGCTTTATGTAATATTGATTGGTCCAATAATTGGAATTCTCATTACCAGATTCTTCCTCGCACTAGCTCAGATCATAGCCCGCTGGTTATTTCTTGCTTGAAAGATATTTATTTGGGGCCAAAGCCTTTTAAATTTCAATCTATGTGGTTGAAGCATGAGAGCTTCAAACAGTTGGTCACTCACCGCTGGAAAACCCCCATCTTTCATGGCTGTCCTATGTTCATCTTCTCCCAAAAACGAAAAGCGCTCAAGCAAGACTTGAGAAATTGGAATCTTAATGTTTTTGGCAACGTGCATGACAAAGTGGATCAGGCTCGTGCCCTTTTAGCTGAAGTTCAGAATAATATTTCTCTTAATGGTATGAATCCTGAAAGGTTAAATGCTGAAGTCCATGCGAAGCAGAAGTTTATGGAAGCTGTTGACTATCAATCCACTTTTTGGAGAGATAAAGCAATATTAAAGTGGCGGCCGTAATGGAGACAGAAATTCAAAATTTTTTCCCTAAATTAAAAGCCTCACGCTCCGGGATTTGTTCCATGGAAATGGGTGATAATATTACTAATGATCCAGACCTGATTGCTAATCATGTTGTGCAGTTTGATTTTTGCAAGCATGCCGAGCCGGAAAAAGCATAACGAGCCGTAGAAAGAGCGCAAAAGCACAGTCTCCTTGCCTTGATAACAAACCCAACGCTCAAAAGAGACCTCCTACACGCACGGGAACCAGAACAAAAGAAGGAAGGAGATAGGATCCACCTGTGAGGAACCACTATTCAAGACCGCGCAGACCGACAGCCGTTAGAGAAGAAAGAAGCAAGAGAGAGGGACCACACACTAGTTACTAGTCCCCCGACAGCAGCCACCGGATCAAAGAAAGCGGGAAAGCTGGAACCGTGCCATCTTGAACCCCAGCTTTATCACTTGTTTTGGTTTTGTGCCTTTTAGAGATATCTTAAGGTATGCCCAGTATCTTTCTTTCTGGTTTGACACCTCTTGGAAACCGGAAAAAGATACCTTAGGTATTGGGCATACCTTTCACAGCTATATTCAAATCCGTGGTCGTTTAGGTCACGAACCGCAAGCAAGACTATTTCGAGAAGCGCCTATCCACTACGAGATTAGATATAATGTCCAGATAGCTCATCAAATCTAAACAAGAGCTGAGGGCTGCTTCAGACTTACTAAGCCGGCATAAGTTCCCAGACTAGAGCCGCACCACACACATATGATGGCCTACCAGCACCATACGCGGCAGTAGAAGGGCAGCAAGATTCGGAAGATAGTAAGCACTCACAGCAGTAGAAGGAGAGGGCCGCTCTCGCCCTAAGCAGCAAGCGCTAAATTAACGCAGAAAGAATGAAGCTGAAGAAAAGACTTTGTTTTAAGGATTCCAGTGAATCGCCATATGGGAAGAAAATACGGCCCAAAAAGTAATGATTCCGCATCTCGAAAAGCACCCTCCAAGTTTGACACCAACCTCGTCTTATATACGCTAATTCTGCCGTCTGCAGGTCCTCAATCTTCACGCGAAAGCAACGAAACCTCCTCGCAAAGGAGACGCTCATTTCGACCCAATTACTCTGACTCTCACCCTGTCGAGGCCCGAGTAAGGGTTTTGATTTGCCAGCCTTGGCCTAAAGCAATGGAGAGGACTGTTCGTATCAATAGATCTAACCTATTTATTTCTAGGGTAGATAGAGGAGTTCGTCCCACGCTTCCTTTGCTCCACTGGCACCAAAGATCAAGAATTCAAAATCGAAAGAAAGATTGGTTGGTGGGCTCTTACTGTTAAGCCCTCCTATCACTTACACTTAAAGGCAGATAGCGGAAAGGTGAGCAGCTATAGCTTCATTGTTCATCTTCCCCGGATGAGTGAACTCTACCCGCCTATGCTGGATGGGATTGGATTCAATCCACTCACCGGCCTTAGACTTAGAGGAATGGATTGAGATAGGATTGAATGCCATCCCCCTAAAAAGCCGGATTGCATTGGGAGAATTGGTAGGCCTTGTTAGCGGCACATCATCAGGAATGGATTCAATCAACGGATTTCCCTTGCCTCCTAGATCCACTGGGCGAGTGGAAGACATTGAGAAGGGCTTCACATCCCTTGCAGGGCTTTGAGGTTTGAAACTTGGTTGCGCTCCTCCGATTCCTGGAAAAAAAGAACGCCTTGAGGCGGAGGATTGTACCTGGAAATGGAAGCTGAAGCTCTGCCCCCCTCACACTATTCTATTTTGAATTAGGGGCTTGCTTCTTTCTCGCCTGTGTCTATCTCCTGTCAAGTGTGCTCCCTGTCACGCTACTCTCACAGCAACTCTAACTGTGTGACTAACAACAAACAACAGTACCAGTTCGTGCATCAGTGGTTCAAGTTCAGTGCCCAGAAACGGTTCAAAGATCTATGGCGACATAAATTTCCCAACAGATCTATGGGAAGTATATTCAAAATAATCATCAAGTAAGTGGCCTTAGTTTCATAACCTAAAGCACCGGTCTTCTTATCAACAACAGCGGAAGCAATCCTATGGGAGTATCTTGGGTTCTCCTCTATGATTGACTTGGGTATGTAAACTTTTGATTCTCTCTGGAGACATGGCTATCGTATGTCCACAGCGTTACAACTCGAGTTTTGCTCCGCATCAAAAAAGTAATCACGTGGGTATTATGCATTCATCTTCCAAGCGTCATTCTCAATGGCTTTTTTACATTTCATTTACACTGGGGCTACCCATCATATGACGAGCAATCCGGCTGCATTTGTCTCATCCTCCAAGGCAAAAGTGTCGTCTTCACCGGTGACCACACCCTACTCTCTATTTCAGACATTGGTACGATCTCTTTATCATCTCGTTTTGGCAATGTTCTTCATCTCAATGATGCTATGTTGGTTCCTAAAGTCAGTCTCTCAAAAAATTTTGTCAGTTGGACAACTTTGTGATGATCGCCAAAGCTATGCCAGCTTTACTCCGACTTCCTCTGTGTTGTCAAGGATCTACACACGCATAATGTCATAGCTATAGGGTGCCGCCCGTAGCCAACCCATATATGCTTTATACCTTGATTTTCCTCTTCTTTCTTTTTGGCTTATTCATAACAAAGAGCTTCCTGATCTTTGGCAACTAAGGGCTTATAGAGGGCAGCTCCTCTTGTTGCTTGTTAGGTCGTCGAACTAAATAGAACAAACTCTAACGCCTTCAATTGCTTCCTGCATCTGCTAGTTCTTCATTTTGGTCCAGCTGCCAGCTGGCCAAAGACGGGCAACACCTACGAATTCCAATCTTCTGATTTTTTCAATTCCATTAGCCCTTTTGCATTCTGATGTATGGGGCCTGTGCCTTCTCTCTCTGGTTATCGTATTCCTTTCTTAGAACTAATTTTTAGGGGGTTAGTTTAAGTTTATGGATGATGTATTTCGTTATCAAAAAAGAATTCATTAAGCACAAACCTTACTAGATAGGGGGGGACACGGCTTTTGTCAGTGTTCAGCACAATACGGTACGGTATGCCACCAACATAAATGAGGCGCACAAGAGCCACTGGCACGAAATAGATTTAATGCCAGCCTGGAAGTGATTCGCTAAGTCGGGTTTTCCAGCGGCCGCCTATTGTAGAATCGTCGATAACATGGCTGCTACTATCATGTGTGTAAAGACTAACTGTATAGGCATACTGGAAACCGTTTGGCAAGTCAAGGGACCCTGAAATCCGCTCCTTAGCTATGAGTCATGCAGAACAGACACTAACCGTCCTCCAATTACTATTAATTAATTGGACCCTCAAGGAACGAGTAGAGTACAAAAACGAGTAACCCTCCGAGCTAGGGATATTAAAAAAAGGTCGTAGCAAGGAGACTTTAACAGACCAGTTAGAGTAAAGCCTCCACTTTCATAGAAGAGCATCAGTAGGATAAAACAGCAATCCCAAGACTAGCTTTCCCGGAATATATATATAATCATCTCCGAAGAAATAGAAAGATAGCCAATTACCATTCAATTCATGATTGAAACTTGTGAAAGTGATAAATGAACCAACGATTTCAATCTTTCAAGAAACATATACTCAAACAGAAAAAAGAAGAGCATGAAGTATTATATCAGCATCAACAATATCGGATTATTGCAGAACACGAGAAGAATCTGTTACTGTTAAAGAAATATATACCAGAAAATTCCATTGCTGAAAGAAGAAGAAGAGAACCGACCTTAGAGTAGTAGCTTGTAGAAATTTTAGAAAAGGAAGAAGAGAATTGAGAACGAGAACGTGTGTGTGTGCTCGAGTTCGCGAGAGAAAGAACAGAAATGCGACAGCAATTGCACTCGATTATAGACGGCGGATTCACTTGTTGGAAGGTCTGAGCGGTTTTTCTCGTTGATGAAATAGTTATTTGACAAATATGCTCTCCAATTATTGACTATTCCTTTCGCTTATTAATTAAATAAGTTAGTACCTAACTATGATTTTTAGGGTTAATATTTTATTATATTAGATGGGAAAGCGCTTTGTGGATGAATATTCAATAATCTCGTTAGGCGCTTATGTAATTTGAATTTGTTTTGGACTAAAATGACCTTACCTTTCCTTGTAAGTTGTTAGTCTTCCAGAACTTTTGGGAGATAATATCATTGTCTTACAGGGCAATTTCTGCATTCTGTCTACATGAGAATGTTGAATCCTCCCGTATTTCAAATTTTTTTTTTTTCAAAAAGTCTTTCTTCATTTTGAAAGAAAGCAGCAAGCAAACAACCTTTTTTTTATGTATTCCTTTTTGACCACGATTTTTGTCAGTTTGCTAGTTGCTTTGACCCTTTTGGCTTTGCTTTATTTACCGTCTATAAGACCGTCTATACGAATGGATTTATTAATAATATTTGAAACTCTTTTTTTGGTTGCATTGGTCAATTGTCTGTTGGTTTGGGTAGGGCTCCCCCCATTTCTTTCACCGATCATCGCCTACTATCAAGACGGGACACCCGTACATCTAGAAATATTTGATTCTCGCACCATCACCAAGCTAATCCAGAGGAAAGCACTTCAGCCTGCGGCGCCTACAGAATTTCCCATCCTCGCCTACGCGGCCGACCAATCCGGCAAGAGAATGGCCATGCTGATCGAGCCTGGTGGAGCGTTCACAATGACGAAATCATCTTCTGGACGGAAGCAGCTACACTGTGCAATTTTGAGCCAGAGGATGACTACTATGCCTTTGCGGAATCTCAAGCAACCCCTGTGGAACCTGATCAGATCCCGGGCCAGCAAGCCCAGTCAGAACTTCCCGACACGCCGACTTTCGAGGAGTACGCAGACTACCAGGAAGAAAAGAAGCCCGACAATTACCGTTGGCAGGATGGCCTTAATCAAAAGGTACTCACCAAATTCTGGAGAGGGGAGTTCGAGCAGGATTACTTTGGTCAAAGCCCACAGGATTACGCGGAGCGCTACCTAAAGAGAGATGACTCTCAGACACAACAGATGTACTTCCTCATGACAGACAGACTAGGACGCTTCCATCCATGGAAGTTCAAGGATCAGTCAAACCCAGATGCTGAAATAATCGAGTACGGACCATGGCCCCTGGCTCCTCCAGACGAGTACGACAGAGAGTCTCGCGAACGGCTACTTGGGGCAGATTCCCGTTGGAGGGAAGGTTTAGAATCCGCAATGGCCAAAAAGCTGGTGCTGGGAAATATTGAGCCAGAACAGAGTAGTATATCAGAAAAAACCAGGCATGCCAAGGGGAAAAAAAAAAAGCCCAAACCCATAAAAAGAATCCTCTTCAGAAACAGGTATATCGTGTCAAAGAGAAAGGTAAAAGTCCTTCTCAGGTACCCGAGTCCAGCACAAATGATGCTGTCTCCCTCTCTTCTGTCAATCAAAGTCCTCCTGCACAGGCCAAGCCTCATAAGAAAAAGAGTTCTCAGCAGCTTCTGCGCGAAAGGTATGAGAATGGGGATCCTGAAGTCGGTCTACTTGGAGAACACTCTGGAAAGTTCGACTACTACGTCCTTTATCCGAGATATTCAAGCCGAGATCATCCTCCCGTCGTGCCCACCGGATGGGATACAGACGTCAACATGATAACGGCAATCGGTCAGACATCGATGGCAAATACAGCTACCAGTCCAGTGCCTCGAAGGACCAACATGTCTCAGAAAGACCAAAATGGGGAATGCTCTCCTATCCCAGCTTCGGGGAGCAAGGTAAAAAGACACAGAGGGGAATCTCTGTCCCCCTCTCTCGAACGAACATTATCACTCAGGGAATGGCTCTCAGAGGCACGCCTGGAAGACCCACATGCATTTGAATTCCCAAGTGTGAACATGATAAATGGAGATGAGCAAAGGTCGACAGCCGCGAAAAGGAAGGCAAGCGCACCTGTAGGAGGCATATTCCAGAAAAAGAAAAGAGTCAGGATAGGAGAAAGCCCGGTCCATCAGATAGAATCAGATCTCGAACAACTGAAAGGCCAAATGAAAGAAAGACTCTTCTCCATAAAGAATGGGATACTACTGGTCTACTATGGAACATGACTGTATCAAGTATGTTCGAGCCTGCCAGCAGTGTCAGATCTACGCGGATAAGGAAAAGGTTTTTCTTCCTCTGAATAACATGACAACGCCTTGGCCGTTCTCAATGTGGGGAATCGATGTCATCGGAAATATGACTCCAAAAGCTTCCAACGGACACCGCTTCATCCTAGTGGCAATCGACTACTTCACCAAATGGGTTGAAGCCGCGTCTTATGCAAATGTCACCAAGAAGGTAGTGCACAGATTCATTCAAAACAACATCATAGCCAGGTACGGCCGTCCTAATGACATCATCACTGACAATGCCACCAATCTGAACAATGACATGATGAGAGAACTCTGCAAAAGGTTCAAAGTAAATCATCACAACTCAGTATCCTATCGCCCTCAGATGAATGGGGCAGTTGAAGCAGCAAATAAGAACATCAAGAGGATAATCGAGAAAATGACTACCAAATACCATGATTGGCACGAGATGCTGCCCTATGCGCTTCTCGCATACCGCACGTCAATCCGAACCTCCACAGGGGCCACTCCTTATGCTCTACTTCTCAAAGATGAGCTAACGGTAACCAAGGCCGCTATTCCTGACTTTAGGAAGTACTAGAGTCCCCCCTTTTTCTAGCTTCTTGATTCTCTTGATTTACAGCCAGGAAGCCAACCCCCTAGGCAGGATAATAGAGAAAGCCTTACCTTTAGTACTGACCTTTAACTTCTCTTTAATGCACTGGTAGTTGAGTAAGGGTAGTGCAGCTCGGTCCCTCATAGCAAGAGGGATGAGCGTAAGGTCTAAGGGTTGCCTGTAGTTTCTGTTTTGAAGGTTAGAATAGATTGGATTGGATCTGTCTTCTCTTTTGTAGTCGTAGAGCGGGCAAGGGGAGTTTCGGGATATCTATACCTGAGGCAGGCTGCTACTTGACTGTAGGATTATAACAAGCAAGGCCAGGCCAGATAAGAATGTTTTAGATTTCGCACTGGTAGTAGCTAGGCGTAGGATGGAGATAGGATGATGATAAGACAATCTCATAATTGTCTTCTAACATCAACATTGTCTGCTGTTATCTCAGATTGTCTTGTCTATAGGTTTAGAAGAATATGGAATGAATTCTAACTACTGAGATCTCTCACTCTCAGGTAATAGAAGGGCAGGAGAGGGAGGAGTGACTTAGACTGTCTCACCATCTGCAACTGCTGCTGTCTCACTCGAAGTGCAGTCATCACTCTACGCTATTTCCTCTTTTCTTCTTCAGAGGCGAACAAAACGGCTTCGTCGGGAAAGTAGGTTTGCATGAACTCAACATCCGGGACCGGGTTCTCTGCCAACTGATCTGCAATTACCTGCCCTTTTATTGACTCCTGAGTCACATAGATAATGTCGAATTCTGCTAAAAGCATCTGCCAACGAGCTATTCTTCCTGTTAGCGAAGGCTTCTCGAAAATGTACTTCAGAGGATCCATCCTTGTAATAAGCATGGTGGTGAAGTTTAACATGTAATGCCGCAAGCGGTGTGCTGACCAAGCTAGAGCGCAGCAGGTCTTTTCCAGTGAGCTGTACCGAGTTTCATAATCTGTGAATTTCTTGCTGAGGTAGTAGATGACTCTTTCTTTCCTGCCTGACTCATCATCTTGCCCGAGGACACAGCCCATTGATGACTCTAGGACAGTTAGGTACATGAGAAGGGGCCTTCCAGGAGTTGGGGGGACCAATACTGGTGGATTCAACAGGTATTCTTTGATCTTGTCGAAGGCCTGCTGACATTCATCTGTCCATTCGGTGGGAGCATTCTTCTTCAGCAGCTTGAATAATGGTTCACATGTGGCAGTCAGTTGAGAGATAAATCTCCCTATGTAGTTCAGTCTCCCTAGGAAACCTCTCAATTCCTTCTGTGTTTTGGGAGCTGGCATGTCGATGATGGCCTTTATTTTCGCAGGGTCTACTTCGATTCCTTTCTGATTGACAAAAAAACCGAGTAGTTTGCCGGATGTGACGCCAAATACCCACTTAGCAGGATTGAGGCGTAGTTGGTACTTGCGGAGCCGCTTTCTTAGATCTCTCAAATGAGTTTCTGCATCAAGTGACTTGGCGATCATGTCATCCACATAGACTTCGAGTTTTTTATGCATCATATCATGAAAAAGAGTGGTCATGGCTCTTTGATAGGTTGCTCCTGCATTCTTTAATCCGAAGGGCTTTACGTTGTCACAGTAGGTTCCCCAGGATGTTGTGAATGAGGTTTTCTCCTGATCTGACTCTGCCATCAACATCTGATTGTATCCTGAGAAAGCGTCCATGAATGAGAACATCCCGTTTCCTGCTGTATTATCGACTAGGACGTCAATATGAGGAATAGGGAAAGAATCTTTCGGACTGTTCAGATACCTGTAGTCAACGCACATTCGAACCTTTCCGTCTTTCTTGGGCACTGGGATGATGTTCGAAATCCAATCAGAATAATCTACTGCCTTAATGAAATCAGTATAAGAGTAACAAGACAGCTGAAGAGAGGATGACGTAGGCAAGAATCAACCTTTTCCCGGTGAGGTTTTGATGTATCGCAGAATCCGAAAAAGCTTCTAAGTGAGATGATCTCGGCTTGTCCATAAATCGGCTGATCACTCCCACGGAGTAAGCAATGTCTGGGCGATAATTAGTCAGGTAGATAAGGCTCCCATCCCAACAAGTCTCCTGGTTGTAGATGGGTCATCCAATAGCTCTCCTGCATCTGAGGCTAATTTGAGATCTTGTTCCGGTTTGCATGCAGAAAGACCAGCTTTTTACAAGAAATCCATTGCATACTTGCACTGGGTTCCAAACCTCTTTGCGACCTCATCACTTCAATCCCCAGAAAACACTTTGAGTCCCCTAAATCTTTCATATCAAACTGGGTCCTTAATGTTCTCTTAAGCTCATTTATCGAAGCTAAGTCATTACTAGAGAAAGCAATGTCATCCACATAAACCAGAAGAAGGACAATACCTGATGTCGACCTCCTTATAAACATTGAATGATCCAATTGACCCTGACGGAACGGAATGAAATTGAAGAGTGATCAATGCAGCGTCACCCTACAATGGAATACTTGGACGAGCTTGGATCCATGAGATGAAGGCAGTACCTTCATCATATCATCAGCGGATCAGGTTCCCTACACCTGACGGCCTCATGGAGATCCGTGGAGACCAGGCTACTGCTAAGAGATGTTATGCAGCCGCCATGAAGCTAGGGTCTTCCAACCCGACCTCCAGCTCGGACCTGGTGCTGGAAGAGTTCGGGGAAGAAGACCAATAGCAATTACAGCCTGACTCCGTCCCACTTCCTAAGGCAAGCGAGGAGTAGGAGGAGTCCCCTTCGGGGGAGCCCATCGAGCCAGTTGACATAGGAAAGGGGGGCGAACCTTGGATCACTTTTAGAATGGAGTATAGTCAGGGCACGGTCCGGAATTAGACTTTGACGGTACTACATAGAAAGAGTACTAGACCTTCCGTCACGGAACTACATGATACTGAAGTCCAAATCGGTTGGGAGGCCCGAGCGGAAGGAACGGCTTAAAGGCGCTATGCCGCTTGTCTTCAGAGTAGGAGTTCCTCCTTAGCCGCAGTTCCGGTGTGTTAGTTCGGGGTAAACTCCTCCTTTAGCGTTCCGGCGTTTATCGGTGAGTTAGTAGCTGTTAGCGATGTGTGAGTAGAGCTGTTAGCTAGCGGTGCAGTTGGCGTTGTTAGTGCTGTTAGTGCTGTTAGCCTTGCAAGCGATACCGATACTCCGTTTTGCGATACCGACTCCCCATTCATATTGAGTTCCGTACTCTTTCGTATTTCATTCCGTTCCGCTCTTAAGTAGCCCGTCCCGTCAAGCGCATTAGATTGAATTCCGGAACACTGAAGTTTCATTCCGGACCGTGCATCTTTCAAGTTTGCTTGGTATTTGAGCCCTATCTTGCTGGGGTTCTGTGCAAGTTAGACATAGAGAAGGCTTATGATCATTGGACCTTCCTGGATTACATGCTTCAGAGGACGGGTTTTGGTTTTAGATGCGTAGGTGGATGAGGGACCTGTATCTCCACAGCATCGTTTTCCATTTTTGTCAATGGCTTTCCAGCCGGTTTTTTCAGGAGCTCCAGGGGCCTGAGACAAGGAGATCCTATTTTTCCCCCTTTCTCTTTATTCTTGTCATGCAGGCTTTGAGCAGGATGACTTCCAGAGCAGTGGACCAGGGATTCTTGGGTGCTTTTAGAGTTGGGGAGGGAGATGCGGTTCCTCATATTAGATTTCAAATCTGAACTTTGCAGATGACACGATCCTCTTTATGGATGCGTCGAGAGATCATTCCAGAACTCTTCTCTTGAAAGTATTCTCATGTGCTTTGAAGCGGCTCCAAATTAATCTCTCTAAGAGTTCGGTAATAGGGGTGGGAGAGGTGGATAGCTTGAGTCTTTTGGCCTCTGATTTGGGGTGCAGGGTTGGGGAGCTTCCTATGACCTACTTGGGCCTTATTCTAGGCGCTAAGTATAGGTCGAAAGCTATCTGAGATATCTGGGATCCGGTGGTGGAGCGCTTCACTAGAAGATTGGCAGCTTGGAAAAGGACCTATCTATCTAAAGGGGTCGGGTTACTCTCATCAAAAGTACACTCTCTTCACTTCCTAGTTCTTATTTGTCTCTTTTTTCTATTCCCATGTCTGTGGTTCGTTTGTTAGAGAAGTTGGTGAGAAACTTCCTTTTGGGGGGATGGGGAGGATGAAAGACATTCTTTTCATTTGGTGAGTTGGGAGCCCTTTTTTGTAATTATGCCTTCCCAAGCAGTTTGGTGGCCTTGGTTTGAGAAGCTTCAAGGAGATGAACTCCGCTCTTCTAAGGAAGTGGCGTAGGAGGTTTGGGGTGGAAAGACAAAGTCTATGGAGACAAATAATTGCTGCCAAGTGAAGAGTCCATCCCATGGGGTGGTTCACTTGAAAGCCGGCAATAACCTATGGTACTTCGGTTTTGAGGGGTATCTTCAATGTTCAAGACTCTTGAAAGAATGGGGTGGTCTACAAGGGGTGGCACAATTTCTTTTTGGCGGTGTGGAGAGGTGCCCTTGAAATTGGCCTTTCTCTCAGTTTATGACTTGGCTAGAAGAAAGGATGCATTGGTGTGTGATAACTTGGTTCGAGACGGGGCTTTCTTGGAACCTGACGGAACGGACTGAAATTTCTTTCTGGACCGGCTATGGAGAGGTAAAGCCTGGTGGGTTGCCTTGGAGGGAAGAAATTCCAGCAAAGGATGCTGATCCCGGTGGCTGCTGGTGTGTGGTTGGCGGAAGCTCTGTTGCTGGCTGCGAACCATGTGATGGAGAAGCCCTTCTGTAGGAAAGATGTAACCTCAGGGAGAACAAGAATCTTAGAAATGAGAAAGAATACCAAATGGAGGAACGACGCTTAGGTTATAGTTCCATTCCGTCAAGTGCGCCAAAATGCAAACGGAATGTACCTTGTATTTACAGACATATCTCCTTTAAAAATGCCATATATAGTGGGTGTAAATGGTGAGGGCTGGAGAACCCTATCCGCAGCCTTACAAGAAGTGCTAAAAGGGTTCCCTGTTCCAGTGTTGATCCCTCAAAGCTACACTGGACAGAAGGCTGAAATCCAATCCAACCATCTGCGATACCTATCCGCTGGGCTGGGATGAGGGCTGTCTTCCAGCTCGAGTTCACGGGAGGAAGTGCGCAGTTTGCAGTTTGCAATCCTATTCTAGTTCGCGTGCGTGTAAGCCTTAAGCGTAGTTCCTTCCTTGTCTGTAAGCGCTCTAAGGAGAGTGAGGTACTCTCGAATGGGAGTACCTTTAGGTCTTGCTTTTAAGTTTAGGCTTTCAGTTAACGCTTTCAGTTATGAGTATAACTAGGTATAAGCAAATTTGGATTTAACAAAAACGCGAGTTTTAAAACCCAACAATTGTGTTGTGGCTTTCGAGCTCCTTTATTAGTAGTAGTAGGGTTGCTGGGAATCAATCCCTTAGCAAACCACTAATAGCCAAGGGCTAGATTGAATTTCAATCTATGGAATTGCTCTGGCGTTGATTTGAAGATCCCTCTTGAACAGAATGATTAAACATAAGATCAAACCTCCGATTCATATTTATCGAGATATATTAATGGAAAACGAATCAATAACTGTATTCCGGAATCCAGGGCTGACTTACAATAAAATGCCATTAGAAGCAGCAGAATTGGGCTTGGGCATAGATTATGCTATCAATTAAGACTTACTGACCCTCGTTATCAGTTAGATTCTGATATAGTTAAGATCATTGGAAAAATAAGAGGCAGAAAAAAAAAAGTCTAAAAAAAAAAGAGGATGTCAATACTATGAGTATGAGCAACTATGCCAATAACCTATGGAACGCTTCTAGGTAGACAGTTGACATATAATTTAGATGGACTAATCTCTCGCGGGATGAAATATGCAGTTATCCCAATCCATGGGAAATGGTGACATTGTCTCGATAATCAAAGTCAAGAATGACTGTGACCAAGAGTGATTGTGAAGAAGATGGTCCCGCCACCTATCTTGCCCTAAATGCAACTGGAACATGTGGCTGCAAACATTATAGAGAGACTTCGAGGGCTCTAAGCGCCAGCATTAATGCAATAGAAAAGTGTGAGAAACTAGATTGTCAAATTGTAAAGGAATTCGATGCTTTTCCTTTTTCTCATATCTATTGAAAGATAAACAAGGCTCTTAACCTTTAACTAATACAGAAAGAAAGAGCTTAACTGATTGCTCGAAAGCCCTCCTTTCCCTTATAATAGAAACTGAACCTTAACCAACTGCAACTGATTCACACGGGTCCCAGTAGGACCCTACCAACCAAAACTTTACGCACAAAGAGACCTGAAAGACAAACGAAAGACTGAAGGAAGATGATAACCTATCGTTCTACAAAACCCCTACCGGTTGCATTAGTTAGTAGATCCCCGCATCATCGCTCGGGATCAGAGACCTTCATATTTAAGTACGGCTTTTAACCGTACAGAAAGAAGGGCCTGTATGAGTGGCATCACAGACACGTTGACTTACAACTTTGAAAGATCAAAAAAGTTGACCTTTTCGAAGGGCAAGAGGAAAAAACAAGTCTAAAACAGAGATACTCGCCGCCACGAGGCAGTCATCTTTGATCCTGATTGGCCGACCTTTCCGATCCCGAAACAAAGATAGTTCGGCTCTCTTTTTTCGGTCATTCAGATGAAAAATTCCGTGAAGACGACGAGAGATGCCGCCTGCCCTTTCCGTTCCTTCTCTTTCGGAGTGGAGCACTTCTCTTTTTTCCTTTCTAATAAGCTTGGTACGTGTTTTGAGCCGCGTGACGTGAACGGTACGAAGTGGAATCTGTCTGTCTTGTCTTCCACCTCATAAGGGAGTTGCGTTCCGAGGGACTCAAAATCTCCACTGCTATTGTCAAGCTTGGACATACTTAACACTGACCCAATTGAGACCGTGGCCACACCTTGATAAAACAGTGATG